TGCTTTCAATCTCTCTTGTGCCACTCCAGCTTTCACTCGACGCCATTCGTCTGAACGTCACTTAAGAGGGGCCCTTCAGAATATTCCCATTCAATTGAATGGAATGACCTGGCGTCGGCTGTCTGTCTTGCACAGAGGGGATCGAACGAAACTAGGCATTCACCAACTCTGGGCTTGCTCTCCTCGAAATCGCCTAGGTCTCTCCGCCATGGGTGTCCTCACCCTTCCTGCTCGTTCTACGAACTCGACTTATCTTTTCTTATCCCGGGACGATCCGGAACCATAATAGAAAAAGGGGGATTGCACCCGAAGAACTAAACCAGTAATTCTTACCCGAAAGGCTGCCATCAAGCGAAGGGCAGAAAAGTAATACAGCCTTACTCTGCTCAGGACTCGTGTCTGGTCTGATTGAAATTCGAAAGCAACGGCCAGGTTTATTAAGACAAAACTGCTGTTACCGTCCCTACCTATAATGCGGTAATCAAATTAGTCAATCATTTAAGTGAAGTAGCCTACTCCGCACTTGAAAGAATAGATTTCAGAACAACTGGACATTGGGCATTTGAACGATTTTTCTCATTCATATAACTGTGATTTCTCATCAACCCAATTTCCCTAATAGCGACCAGCCGAAATCGATCACCTTGCACGCTCATATAACTGTCTTTTGTTGTAAAACTTGAACTTGACTTCAATAAAGTAATATTATGTATAAGTTAAGAAAGAGCTCGGAAAAAGACTGATGATTTGGCATTGTTAGTTGACAAGTACGAGTACCATATAAGGATAAGGCTTATAAGGAAGTCCCACTTAATTCCAAAATGGTTTTGTCCCATTTCCTGAGTTAGACGAATTCCGACCTCTTTCGGTTATGTGATGTGCGAAATCAGCTTACTTATGGTTGCTTATAACTACTGTCTGTATAGCCAAAGACTAAGATGGGTGGTTCCTATATATGAGCATTCTTGAGTGTGGATTGAGGTTAGTGGTTGGGGCTCGACTTGATGGCATGGGTAGAGCTATCTTGCCTTCCTCCATACAGTACGGCGCGCTCTCGTCACCCCCGGTGGCACGGTATGCCTTCGTTGATCTGTTCTGACAATACAGATGAATGTCTCTTTATCCCCCAAAAAAAAACGAACCACTTTACGGTTCAATGCTTGTCTCTATTCCTTTCAGCAGGTAGCTATTCAGAGTTCTTTCTGACGTCTTGCTAGCTTCCTTTTTTTATATCCATACCACCTTTGGGTCGGTACTTTGGTCTTGACATCCACCACATGATTGGAGATGGAAGGATTGCCTCGCCGGAGTGACGGCTTCTTTCTCGTTAATTGACGGACGAGATAGCTTTGTCACCAACGCCTTCTCCCATTTCTTGAATCTACTTCCTAAGTCTTGAGCATGACATGCTTTAGACTTTTTGGACTTATATGCTTAAGACCACTGCTCTGGATAACTGAAGACCAATGCAAGCTGCTCGGGAGGTTTAGATTCATAGATGGGCAGAATCAGCTCTTCTCTTTGCGGGTGGATGCCCAGAGGGAGCTGCTAAAGCAACTGACACCGGTTAATCAATAGTAGTGATATCCACATCCCTGTCCCCCCTTGTTATACTATGCATTATGCTCCTCGAAGCAAGGAAGTGAGAGCACCAGGAAGAGCAGATAGGTTGTTTGTGAAAGAAGGGCTTGTTCTCGAATAAGCTCTTTGCTTTGACACAGATATTATCTAGATGCCAAGAACAGAAGCAGATAAGATAGCGGATTAGGCCGACAAGGAGGAAGCGTAGCAGGCACGTATCGATGTGCAAATGATGGGCAATTTGTTTATAAGATCGAAAGGGCAGGGACATCTCTGGGATAAAGACTAGGAGCCTAGCTAGGTCCCTTGTCACTAATCCGAATCTACAGTCTATTCTTTCAAAAAGAAATTATCTGAAAAAAGAGGTTGTTTTCCTATTATTTTGAAAGACGAGATTGAAGAGTGGGCAGGAGGACTCATAGGAATCGGAGTTTCTTCTTAATCAAGCAAGCATTCCCACCGTAGTCACAAGGTAAACCGAAAGCTAGCAAAGTCAGTAGCAAGGGAAGAAGGGACTAAACTTCCTTACGAAGTAGGAGCGGAAGCCGAAAGGCTAGAGAAAAGAAAGGCGATTCCTTTAGAGCTTGGCACGTTGTCGGAATAGGCTGTGATGCCAGATAGTGAAGTTCGAAGGGGAAGAAAGCCAATAACTCTTTCTTTATCACCGTAAGTAGCAATAGACTGATCTTAGTCTTTTGACTCTTCTTTCACTGGATTCCCCACTCTAAGGGAAGTGAGCCGAGGAAAGGCAGTGAAGGTTCGACTCCGTTCGGGTGAGTGAAAGCCCTGGGTTGCGTAGAGAAAGGATAATGGAATTGTGAAGCCAAAAAGACCTACTTTCCTCAATCAAAGGAGAGCTTTTGTCGATGCGCTCTTCCCCAGTCGTGTTGAAGAAGCTGGTACCGGATTCAATTCTTTTTTAGGGAAAGAGGGCAAGTGCCATCATAGGAGCTGTTGGAAGAAGGGCTACCTCTTTCTTTGATCTACGAATAGAAAAGGATCTTACCACTACGCGCTAAGATGCAAGGGAAGGAAGCCGCTTAACTGATTTAGTTTAGGAGTGCCGGCTCCAGGCGATGAAGTAGCGGGCGAAAGACGAAAGGCATAGTTGAAAAAGGCTATTGCTGCTACCTGATTGACTCTTAAAAGAAGAGTTCCGTGACTTCCGGGCTTAGCTCTTTTCAGGTTTTCAGGAATAAGAGAAGACGGTGCTTGAGGGATGTCCGCTCTTGCCGCTGCACAAGTAACTGCTGTTGTCGCCTTGTCCGCCGTTCTCTTATCCGCTTGAATAAGCTCACTCTTGGTTAGCTATGAACAAGGAGTGAAGAATCGCTAAGGCCAATCATTCCCTAGTCTCTCCTATATCCTATTGCTATTCTAGCTGGGATATTCTCTCTATTAAAGCATATAGGAATCAGAGGTAAGATCGTCTAAGTCTAGTCAACAATCATTCCTTTAGTTCCATTCGTTCGCTTTAAATTAAAGCACGAGCTGCGAGAAAGAGATCTATTTTCTTGTACTAATCGCCAATCTCGATTCAACTACAAGCCTGCTATTCACTCGCTTTCAAGTTTAAAGTCGGATCTTGCCTTCACTCCTAAAGGAAGTGCTTTCCTCACCTCAGAACTTCACAAGAGCAATCACAGTCGAAAGAGCAAACTGATTCAACAATCGCTATTCTTTTTCACCGCTAACCGTGCCATGAACAGCGTTCAGAGTCGATTCTGTAACAGGAAAAGTTAAGACCGCTACTGCTCTACGCCTTACTAAGAGCTATACCACACTAACTCTGTCTATTGCTCCTATAGGTTCTGCGGAATCGAAACTTTCTTTAGATAGAGAAGACTAAGAAAAAGAAGACTTTCTGTCGCTCGTCCCTTCTAGCCAAGCCAAGTAAAGCTTTCCAGCAGTCAAGCCAGATGCGGATTTCATAGCTGCGCTTACTCCTTCAACCCCGAAAAGATCGGATTTGCGCTAATGCGGATTCGCGAATAACGGATTCGATAGCGCCGTCTTCTTCCTTCACACAAGGCCATGCCTTTAATTTAATACGACAGGACCAATGGCAACTGATGAAACAAGAGAAAAAGCTATCGAACCACACTAACTAATTGGCCTGGCCTATCCGGTTCTATAGATTATACTGCCAAGGTGCCAAGCTCAAAGCTTAAAGGCAAAGATCACATTCCTACTGTCAAGCTAAAGGCGAAAGAAGTGGCTTAGCTTAAAAGCTCCTCTTCATAGGCACATGGGCGATCCAAGGATTTAGGTTCAAATAAATCTCCCCTTCGAACTTCGGATTCGTTCAAAGAGAAAGAGTAGTACTTGCTATTTCTTTCTCCCTCTCGCCACGTGAAAGCTGCTAGTCGAACTAGAGCCTTATTACCGTTCCTGACCCATAGCCAATAGGGCACTTACTCTACCTATTGAGTTGAGTTGTTTCCCCTCGGGTGTCAAGGTAGAGTGATTAGAGCTTACTTCTTCTTAAATTAAAGGGATCCATGTCATTTCCCATAGAATAATATAGACCAAAGACCGCTTATTATTCTTTTTCACATGAAACCATGAACAGGGTTCACAGTCGAGTTGAACAAGAGCAAAAGGACCGACCTCTTCCCCTAACCCTCGGCTCACCGCGAACTGGGTTACTTTTCACTCCCTTTAGTTCAAGCGGTATCAAAGCGAGACAAGAAAAGGAAATTCTCCTAGCTTAGAAAGCTATCACTGCTTTCGGATATGTGCATAGCACAGCCTCACTAGTGCGAGTCGAGTCCATATGCAACGGGACCATTAGACAAGTCGAGTAAAGAAAGCAGTCTCGATCCCTCGCTCCATCTTCTTAATGAAGCCTTTTGGAAGCGCGAAAGCAGAAATCCAGAACAGTTGGAGCCCCGACTTGAGTAGTTGAGTCGTCCGCTATACGAGAGGCATTGAGCCGACTATATTAAAAGGCCGCTAAGCTTCAGACTTTGGGATTGTGGAGTGAATTTCCCTAGGACCAGGGGGTTCGCTCCGTCCCTGTAAGAAGTAGACACGAAACTTAATTGCTAAACTTCGGAATGGGAGCGAAGGTCAGAAAGAAGCTCGATAGAGAATGTTGGGTTGTATGGGAGAGTTTCGGGATTTCTACTTTACTGACGAGGCATAGGATTTGTTCCCGTGGGAGCCGGTATTTGTAGTTCCTCGCGGGTAGAGGAGTCAGAGCTCCCCAAAGTGGAGTCGAAGATGGCTGCTCCTTGAGGCTTACCAATGCCTTTCCTTTCAGGTCGGATCCCTCAAACAAAATGAGCTTTCGGTGCGGTTACTTGATCCTCTCGTCTATAGCGAGCAGGGAAATGGGAAAGAATTCGGTTTACGGTAAGCCGTAGCCTGGCCATCATGTAATCCAAGAAGGCGCTGTTAAGCCCTCGACGTGCATCATTTTGGTGAAATCACTAAGTGTGGTAGGCTTCTGCACATGAAAGAAAGGCTACGTGGTTCAAGATATTTTCTGTCAGCTGCTGAAAAGAGGCTACATAGGCCGGTCTAAGGTACCTGAACCAAACGACCGCAGGACCATGTAAAGATAACGGAAGAAGTCTGGCCAACAAGCAACAAGCGTAGGAGTGTGCTCAAGTGTAAGCGAGCGCTGTGTTCTCGGGTGTGCTGAACGTCGGATGAAGGTCGACCAGACCGCTTGTTGTGTGCTGAACTTGGACCGCTCGTCTGGGCGGGGATTGGACTTGTCCCGCTTGATGAGAAGCGCGTGCTAACGCGCGTAACACATTGTGAAGCTGTCAGCCTCCGCTTGTTGCGTCAGGTTGCCTCGGGATGTTCTTAGCTTATTGTAGCCGCAGCTTGTTGCTTGCTTTCTTCGTTTTTCAGCACCGGTGATAACGTCTAGTAAGGGTGAAACGAAGTGGAGCAAGGTGGCGCACTCTCCGAACCAAAGAAAAAGAAGCACATAGAACGATTTGAACCAGTAACAGCAACCAACCGATAAGGAAGAGCAGAGGGAAAACTCGACTAGAAGACCTGCTAACCCACGAAGAGAGATTTCGAATACTGAACTAAGTAAGTAGTAGGCCTTCAACCAACTTTTTGATCCTTTATCACAGAGCCGATTTCCTCAAAGCCGCCCTCTTTTCGAGAACATTACCTCAACTCGTCATTGGTATTGATGACAAGGACTTTCATCACCGAACCCCCTTGCTAGAACACAAGTCTTAAGTGCTGGTCGGACACTCGGGAGATCACGGCTCGACCGGCCTGAGCGCTGCATATCACGGGTGGGCTGCTATGTGGCTGACGGAAGGGAGGAGGATTAGAGCGGAACTATTTTGATGGCATGTTTTGAGCTCATTTGAGCCTATAGATAGAGGACCTGTGGTAGGTCAGGAATGTCGATGGGGCGGTTAAAGGTAGGGCTTTCGAGCTCCTGCTGCGAGAAACTCCTTTAATGCTCTAGAAGCGCGATAGAAGAGCATCTAACGCGCATTGAGCGAGCTGTTCAGGTCTTGCTCTTTTCCCTTTTTTTTTTTTGCCCTCCGCAAAACCGGAATTTCGCTTTGTCGGCTTACCCGGCTTAGGCTTCGAGTCCTTCCTGGGAAAATCACCCTTCAAAACGAGGGAATGTTGAAACTAAGCTAAGCAGGAGGGATAGAAAGAAGGGAGAAGGCAACAATTTTTCCACTTCGCATTGCGCCCTTTACTAATAGAACTCATTCACTTGAGGCTCACCTAAGTCATCCAACCGCTAAGTCAAAGAAGGACTCAATTGACAGCTTCCAAGAGAAGAGCGATAGAGAAGAAAACTCCATAGCTAAGGCGCAAGAGGAAGCCCAGAACTCCTGGAAGAAGCGGTTACAGTAGGACCAATAGTAATAGCACCTATCTTTGTTTTAATTTAAAAGTAGCAGTCGTAATAGCAATCGGAGTAGCAGCGGTAATGACACCAACCAAGAGCAGTTTAGTGAACACCTACCTAAACAAGAACAGTAAGAGCAGTTAAAACTTAGCCAAAGAAGAAGACCGGTTACGAGAACAGCTAGAAGAGTAGGAGGGAATTCAATACCAATTGCAGCTACTTTTCTAAGACATTTGGGATTTTTTTGTCTTGCAAACAAGCCTGCCCTCCCTCACATCTGATTCAATAGAACTGGAAATTTCTCCAACACCATCAACGGCGGATACGATAGATGATTCTATGCCATCCTCATTCCCTTCCTTGCTTGCTTTACCTTATCCTATTGCTACTGCTAGCATTAGCACTACCTCGACGTCCCACAGCTGGTATAGAATCAGTTCTTTGCGTAGACGCTCTTGGTCCAATTGAATCAGAATCAGTTGTTGCGCTAGATAAGCTCTGGGACTAGGACAAATCCTGGTGGAATTGTAAACCACCACTAGCAATTGAATCACCAAGCGCTCTTTGATCGAAGATTTCTGAAATTTCCTTTGAATGGACATCTGTCTGCTTTAAAAAGTAAGTTAGGCACGAATGGGATAAGACAACTTCTCCTTATATTAAAAAAACTAGCTTAATCTGAAACTAGCCTATCCTTATCATCTGTAACTAGCTATCGTAGACTGAAAGCCTCGTAAACTGGATCAATAGGCTATCACAGAGGTAAAGAGGCATAAGTCTATCGATTCATCTTTCTTCCCTCCAAATGAGCCGATCGAAAGCCAGTTCCTTAGTTTCAGGAAGTAGAGCGGGAGTTACTAGCCTTCCTTCAAAGGCCAGATGGGTGCCTTCACCTTTGTAATAACCTTTCTATCGAAAGAGATTAGTAAGGCAAGGTTCTTTCTCGTTGACCATTAATTGGGTAACAAAGGAGCGTAGCGGCAGGCTCGCAGAGCTAAGCCTTCAAGTCCTATTGTCGGAGAGGGACTTTTCTTCCTATTCCATTTTTTATCCTATTCCCGATCGGATTGAATAAGCTACTAATGTTTAAATCTCTCTCTTTGCTCTTAGTAATGCTAATTAAATCAATTCCATAGCCTACTCCTCACTCTGCTGGGGGCAATGCAAGGTGCGTAGCGGTCTCCCACGGGACGGTAACTACCTCTAAAACGAGTGAAGAAAGAAGGGGGGAGAATTTCTTTTATTTTAACATCTTCATCCCAGAATTCATCATCTGCAAGCAATCCACTTCCGTAAGAGCTATGACTTCAGCTGCTTTTTGGCTACCTTTTTTTTATATGACTCTTACTATTGCTGCTAATAGATACCTGCTTGCTTCTTGCTTACTGGAAACCTTTATAAGATCTCCACCTTCAAGCTTTAGTACAAGCAGCTCTTTAAAAAAAGGGTAATTAATGTCCCTCCCTATCCGAGATGTGCTCTTGAAAGATCTCCCTCGACAGCGCAGTTAGGTCTTAGAGAAGGAACTGATTTACCGCTCCGTGGGTAAGTAGCCAACTTCCTATAATAATTCCTTGCTTTGCGCTAGATTCAGTATTAAGATACACATTTTTGAAAGAACAAGGAAAAATAGCTCTTATTAAGAGAATGGCTGCTTTGGGGAGTTCTCTTTCCCTCTAACCTGTAACTCGAAATTGAATAAGATAATAGAAAAGAAAGCTACGCATTCACTCGTAGCACTCGTAAGGCCTCATTCATCTCTTACCCGGCAAAAGGCGATAAACAATAAACACCAGGCGATTCGAGACGGGAAAAGCAAGATGAACTGCTAGCTTCCTTTCTTCATTTTGATGATGCTGTGATTCCTATTGTCGACTCCGAGCTCTTGGTGGCTAGCTCTTGAGCAGCTGTTTCAGCTCTTCTGACTATGCTTTCTGCGGTGAACTCTTTCGACTCTTCATGGTTTGCTGTGAAAAAGAATAGGTAGTTCTCAGGTGTAAAGGAAGAGCTGCTAGTAACAAGTGAGGGAAGGAACCCTCGGGTATGACATCAACATAAAGTAAAGAACTCTTAGCTGTGACCAAGAAAGGTAAGCGAGGAGGAGATTTCACGCTTTCTCGACGCAAGCGCCTTAATAAATAGAGTGGCCAGGCCAAGGCAAGACGAATCGACCGCATCCCTAGGCCTTCTTCTCCTAATTAGGTAAGTCTGGCTACTGATTAGCAAGATTCGCAGGGGAAGCGAAGTCACTAACTAGTCTTCATGAGCTTTTAAGGATCCCATGCGTTGATCAATGCTCAAGGAAAGGAATGAGGAGGAGAAGGGCAAAAGATGAAGAAGAGCTATTCTTTTTAAGAGCTAACCATGCGTTCACAGTCGACTCAACAAGACGGGTCACTCCCTGCCATAAGCCATGCCCTTACTAAACAGCTACCACTCACGGCACACTTCAACTATTCCTGGATCTCCCCAGTGACAAGATCTGTCTTTGATGCTGCCTTGGCTGATTCCTTTGGTCTCGAGCATTGAAAACTTTTTTCCCTCGGCTGAACTCGCTTAAGCCCGGCTAGAGAGCCATGCCTTCTAAATCTCACTCTGCTACTGATTCAACAACAGCAATTCTTGGTCAAGCTAAGCATTCGTTCATAGCTCGCCAAGACTAGTTGCGCTTGCTTTCATTTTGAGTCTTTCCCGCATCCCTCTGGACTTCCCCTCCGCTTGACTTAATCCCTCCCCAACAACCCCTGACTTTTATTATTCCTTAGATGAGTTAGTTTAGTGTAGGTTCTTCGCATCCATCGGCCCATCCTCGACTACTAGTTTGACTGGATTTCCAATGTCTTGCGCGATCTTCACTCTCACGGTAAGGAATAATAAAAGGTGCGCGGACAAACAAAGAGTAGTTTCCTTCTTCTAATAACAGACAGCGAAAGACGCTAGGCACACTCTTATTTAAACCTTGCCAATCTCTCTTAGCTCCCGAGCCTATTCTTCTTCACGTGAAAATGCCCCATCTCCTATTCTGTGCTCGTGGATATCTGAACTATTGGCATTTGCCCATCAAAGAGCTTAATCAAGAGTCAAGTCCGAAGGTAAGGCGCATTCTATAACAGAGCTCTTATTCCGTCAACAGGGGATTCTTCCACCATCTTTGTCCTAACAGCGGATTCTATGGCATTTTCTTCTCCTCTCCTGCTCCTGAAAATGCTATTGCTACTTTTTCTGATTTCATTGCTGTGAAAAGAGCTCCTTGCTTTGATTTGACAAGGATATATTAAGTCTTTATCCTTCCTTTGGACAGTAACTATGTCACTTCCTTTCACTAGCATCGGATATTCCGGCTATCCCGCTAAAGAGTCTTCTTTATCCCCGGGATATTAAACTAAGAGCCCTTATCCCGCGATGAAAAGGTAGATATTGGAACCTAGTCTTTACCCCAGGGTTCCAAACCTGCCCTTTCGATTTATTCTATGCCATCTGATCTTTCTTGTTAAATGTCAGTTCCTTGAATGCTCTTTATTAAGCAAGCTTTCAGTCCCGATAATGCTCGAGAGACCTTTGGTGGTCTCGTATATAAGAGAACGGCTGCATTGGATGAACTCCAGCTCTCGGCATCAAGACCGGCAAAGAGCCTAGTTGTACTACCAGCAGCCTAATTCCCATCTCCGTTCTATCAAAGGCATGAAGTGAAGGGAGGTTACTGCGGTTATTCCGCCAAAAGCTAGGCGCGTTTAGCCCAAGGTGAGACGCCCTGCTAACTCGTACTCTTCTTTTAATGCCCTTTCTTGCTGAAAGAACTTGAGGCCTGCAGACAAGTCTTACATATATATTGTGTAATTTCTCAAATAGCGCTCACTGCCCTCCCTCGCATGGCTCAGATTCGCTTTTTCTTCAAAAGCTTTAGGAAAGGAATTTAGAAAGCTCCAGGTCCAGATGGGGTTCAACCAATCTTTTATCAGATTGGAAGAGGAGAGAGTCAGCCAAAACCTATGAAAAGATGCTAGAACTAGAATATCGATCGGTTGCTAGAATTAGCATTATGAGCTGCTCGAATATGAGCTGCATTCATATGAGTTGTTAAGTACGATACGATATATGACTCAACTGGATCAATAGTTTTCCACCCAATTCCTCTTTCTCATTAAGAAACTAATCTTCCCTGGTCTAAGGCAACAGGAACAGGATGTGAGGCTTAGCCGATTGAAGAATGTGATTTTTCTTTTTCTATAGCTGAAATGAACCTTCTTTTGAGAGGGAAGACAAGTCCTTAATTTCCCTTCCCGCCGAGTAAGTCAATTTGCTTCCTTTGTCTCTCACGCAGGAAAGCATGAACTCCAGTTAGTCTGATGCGTAGAATCAGCTTCTGAGAATTGAATATGGAAGAGAGCGAGAGCTCCTTCGTCCTAATCTTTTCGATGTTGTTGACAGAGAGGGTTTGAGGTTTCAATATCCTAAATTGCCTTCTTTGCAAGAGCCTAAATCCCGATATTCCGAAATTTCCAATCCCTGCAGCAGGAGGGGATTCAGTTCTGTCCTTGCGCTTTTATTCTTAGTAAGATCCGGGGGATAAGCTAGGATTCTAGAATAGTCTCCATCAGCTCAACCAAGAAAGTGTGTTGTTTTGAGTAGTCATTTAGGTGGTAACAGAAGCCAAGTGAGGAGAATGAGTGAGAAAGGGTCCTATCTTATTCCATTTCTTCCCTAACTGAGGTCAGGCAGGCACGGCTAAGTCAAATAAATCCTAACTGCTAAAGTCGAACTGATAGTAGTAGCGCATCAACAAGTGCCTTAGAGTCACATTGAACCTGAGCAGGAATTCCATTGCCATTGATTCTTTCAACCTAGAACCTGTACTAGATTGTAAGCTATCAGGGCTGTTTGCCAGAGCTAAAACCAGCTCAGGGGAAGGGGTCGTTGCGTTGAATAAGCAAAACAACCAATTGATGCCGTCATAGAAGAATTTCCACCTATGGATGAGAATTCGGAATTAGAAATGGATAATGCTGTTTGGACTCCTACCGAAGCTGGGACTCAAGCCCAAGGAATAGTCTATTGGATAGAACGGAGAGAGCTCGTTGGGGGAGCTCTTTGCTAATCGAGGGCTTAACTTCCGATTTAGCTATTTCACTTCCCTGCTCTGGTTCAAAACTAGCTAGACATCTTCCTCAGTCTCGTTAACCGATTCACTTTCACTCACCGTCTCGTTACCACGCTAGCTTGAATAGCCAGGCATTTACCTTGGAATGGCGGACTGAACACCAAACCTTCATTACATTACAAAGGGGCTCCCCTGTTTGCTTTCGCTTAGCCTTATCTTATAAGCGATAATTCATAAAACCTTGCTTATCCTTCTGATGAGCAAGCTTTTCACTCTTGGGTTTCGTATCATCTCATTGGACTTATTTCAAACTCGTTACACTCGCACCTGATTACATTACACGGGAACGAAGAAAACTACATGGGGAGCACGCTTCCACCTGCAAGAACAGAGGGCCCAGACCAACCACAGACAGATGGAACCACACATACCAAATCTTGCAAAATGAAGTAGGGTAGCGAGCCATAGTGGCGACTGAACGATCGGAAACATAGCCAGGCAAACGTCCACTATGAACCCGCATCGAAGAATCAACATGATTCAAATCCAAAAACAAAAAATGACTACTACATAATCAACTGACGCACGCGCAAGACGCCAACAATCAGCTGAAGCATCAACAATGTCCCCATCCAACGAAAAGAAAATAGAACATCATTGATAGTACTTCAACCAATAGAGGCCAGCAAGTGGACCATATAATTAGTAGGATAAATAATAAGACGAATAAGACAAACGCGAATCAGCCGCTCCAGGGGGTTACCCAAGGAAGGGAATCAGCCTCTGCCGATTCATTCATTCCCGTTAGAACTAGAAATAGCGAAATGGCGAGGCTGTGGAACACAGCGAGACTAACGCTCCATTCGCGCCACACTCACCAGCCATCTAGATGCCGTTGGCACCGGCTTCGCGAGACCATTTTGGTCCATACTCTAGAACTCGGTCTCTCGGGCTAGGCTCTATTGGGCGGAGGATCACCTTTATTTACATAATAAGCAACTATCCTTTCGTTTTGAGTATGATGTTTTTTATGCTTACCAAATGGAAGGCGGAAGACAAGCTACGTCGCCATAACACCAGAAGGACTATTTCAGAAAAGGGACAAACGTCGACCAGAAGCTCAAGTCCACCTAGCTGAAGCAGGTGAAGAAAAGGCTGTTAAGAATGAGATAATTCTAGAGGCGGAGCGGAGACTTTACATTTTTCTGTTTACGAAGGTGGTTTGCCAGGATGATCCACTATTTTATTTGCATAGTTGGAGTTGAACGAAAGATACGAGGATTGGGGAGCACCCACCTTTTGACGGGCGGCTGGGAGCGGATTCCTATGCCTCGAGAGCTGGTAAAGACACTGAAGCGAAGGGAAGCGACTATCCCCCGGCAGCACCGCGAGAGGAATTGCTGCTGCGAAGCCTGTCGGTCGGGCCCGGGCGACCAGAGGTGTGGTCCCGAGTCTACGTTCAATCCATAAACCCGTGCAATCCCATATCCAACTGAGACCACTCGACCGAATATCAGCTATCCCGCGCGGTCCTTCCCCTGGGAAAGCCTCACCAACCTTTTTATGGCTTCATGGTTGTCTCGCGCAATTGTCGAAGTTCCACAAAAAAGGACGAATTTGTGCCCCGCGTCTTTAACTCGGACAGGCGTTTACTTAGCGTTTCTGGACTGTATTCCCAATGATTTTTGGTGAAAATCGAGTCGGCAATAAGTCTGTTTCTGCTTTGCTCGTCCAGCCAGAAATTGTGCGGGTCGAGTTGTCCCATAAGGGAAATAACCTGACCTTTGAGGGTGATCAAAGTCTTTATTTTCTAAAGGGGTGGCTTCCAATCGGCTTTTTTCTCAGCAGAAACCAGAAGTCGCGCATTTATTGTATCAACGATTTCCTGCCGAAGTGAGTGGGGAATAAAATGGGCCTCGTCAGGGCCAGCCCCTTGTCCAGGCAGGCCTAAATGCAAAGTGAAATCGACGGATGAATTCCCCTCCATCGCTAAAACCGGCGTCGTTATCATAATATAGATTAAGAAGATCAAGGAAAGACATAGACCGGGAAAAATAGAAGTCTGATTTAAACGACCAGGTACAGCATCACATTTGACACCTGAAGAAGGTACAGCCCAACTATGCGGCTATCACGAATAAGAAATTCAAGGATGATGCCCCGCAAGACAAAGACTACTGCATAAAGTACTAAACCAGAGGCACCACCTACTCCCCCACCACGCACTTTTGGTGTCGAGCCAATGAATTTTCCCTCTTCCACAGCGAGATCTCCTTCCATATTCGCATGGCCTCAAGGCCGGGACTCTTATTCTTCTTCTCGATGAATCCCTCGATTTAGTAGCCCTAGCCCATCCTCCCGTGCTTGTATTTCGGATGCTCATTCTCGGTCCAGCGAAGTCTCCTCTCCAGCAGCGACACCCTAGCCTTCTTACGAGTCTGCCATTTACGTTTAGCCTTCAACGCAATCTCAAAAGTGATTGACGAAAGCCCCGGAAAAGGTTAATAAAGCTGGGCCGCTTAAACCCCGAGAGTTGAACCCATAGCCTTGCTTCTAAGACCTGCAACCCCTTCTTTTATTTTGATTCGCGGCTGGTTCGTTTTAGAAATGCTCTTGAAAGTCACGCTTCGGTTAGCTTTGAATTAGAGACTCACAGGATACTGTGAAAGGAGCATCCATCTCATCTTTTGGGCGAGTAGACTGATCGACCCACCATTGTTGAACCAAACAAAGCAAGGGCACTGACTTTACGAAACCAAAGGCGTTGACTAGTGCCCATGTGTGTGCTTGCATAGCTGCTCTTACTCTTTACCTAACATCCTCCCCAACTATGAACAAGGAAAAAAGTCATGTATAATGGAGGAGTTCCACGGTCCGACCAACAACTCGCGCTGAAGAGATGGATATTGGCTCTTTTTCGCTAGCAGGGATATTAGCTCTTGTCTTTTAGTAGCTAGCTCTGCTTTCTGCTTTCCCCTTAGCCTCAGCCTCTCTATAAGGGCTTTTCTCGCTTGTAAGTTATAAGGACAGTCGCCAGTGACTAATAGTATCGAACAGACAGAAGACCTGCTTATGGCCCTTCTCCGCGGGTGGTGAACCGGATCGAATAAGCAAGCAGACCACAACACTAGAAAAAAAGAAATGAATGAACGCCTTTTTCTTACGCTTTCCTATGAGACCGTCACCTTGGCCTTGGGAGTATGGCTCTCTGAATAAGAGGCTTTCAATGAAACCTATCTGGTACGTTCTACGTGACAATCCAGTCGTCACTCGCATCGGTGAAATTTCGTATCGAGAGAGAATCTAGGCTTTCAGGCTATTTCAGTAGGTGCGCCTTAGCTTCTTGTTTTCTTTTTTTCGAGATTGGAAATCATCCAATCCAAATCTCAACCATGGTGCACGTAAGCTTCGAAAAGCAGGACAAAGTTAGTGGTTAGGCAACGGCCCCGCTGTTCGTGGTCTTGCAAGGAATTAGCGGATCATCCTCATGTAGGAGGTGAGGGGCGCGCGAAAGGGGGTAGACCTTCGGCGTCCCCTTGGTGGAAGCCGCCAAAGCAGGATTTAGGCTAGGGAATTTGTGGGGGTTGGTAAATTCAGAATTTCGTTCATGCCACGACGATCTATATGGAAGGGGACTTTTTTTGATGCTTTCCTGTTGAGAATGAAGAAGAACAGAGAAAGTCTTTTTAGCAGGAAAATTTGGTCACGTAGATCTTCTATTTTGCCGGAATTCGTTGATTGCTCCGTACTTATTTATAATGGAAAAACTCCTGTTCGTTGTAAGATCACTGAAGGAAAGGTTGGTCATAAATTTGGAGAGTTTGCTTCTACACGGAGACGAAGACCCTCGAGAACAAATAAAGGAAGGGGAAGAAAGGGGAAAAAGTAAAGTATAAGCGCCATACATATGCCACGCAAAAGCAATCCCATTTCGGTAAGACTTGATCTGAATCGTAGTTCAGATCCAAGTCGGTTCAGTGAGGGCGACCGCGAAAGTCACCGAATGGGTCCGGTCCGTCTTTTCCTGATCTTTGTCCCATATTAAAAAAGAAAGGCGTGGGAGGACGTTGCAGATGTCCGGGACGGACACGACTTCTTCTAACGCTAGAAGACCACAGGAAGACACCCGGGACCTTAGCATGTCGTGAAAGAGGCACACTGGACGGGCGTGCTTCGACCGTGTCTCCGGGGCACAGTTGAATGTAGATATCATGAACGCGAGGTGCAGGATACCAGGCCGAGAAACCCGGGCAAGCACTCCCCTAATGTGCCGATCGCTAGCGCATCCAGGGCCCGGCGCCCAGCTCCGCTGGAGAGGCCATCACTGATCTGAGAAGTGCGTCTTCGGTTCGGATAGACTGATTCTGCGAACGGCTAGCCCCAGGAATCAATAAGAAAACAAGTGCTAAGTTTCATTTCAGATCAGTGAATAAACCGAAAGAAGAGACCTTTCTCGCTCGGCGCCGCACTATGCTCCGCTTCCACAAATGAGAGTTTTCGGTGGAACCGGTGAACCACGCGAGCTGGTTAGATGCGTGGGACAGAGGGCTCGTAGTACCTGCAGCTATGCAGTAGAAGGGAAGGAGCCTAAATCGACCCCCTTCCTTCTTTTTTATTCAAAGACACAAAAGCACAGTACAAAGAGATTGGACTCTCGGATGAGACTAAGCAGCTACCGTTCCGACGCGCCCCTGACCCTATCTAAAGTGGAGCCTAGTTGAAGCTGTGATGTAAATCACAGAAGATAAGAAAAAAGACACTTTTTTGGATATAGATGGAGTCTCGCTCAGTAAAGAGAGTTGTAGATTCGTAGAAGAGGATCAGAGTACGCGCGCTACAAAACGCAGCCAGCCAGTTCGACGTTAGTGGAAAGAAGATAGTACTTGATTGAGTACTGACCCCTCCGGGGATCCCGGGTTGCTTTGGCGCGCCCCACCCCAACGTGAGAGTATTGCCTTTTCAGCCTACGCTTGCTGCTTGCAGCATGGATTCTTTAGATCTAAAGAATCCATGCTTCCCCCGCCCCGGAGCGAGACTCTATCCAGATCTCAAAGAATAACGAGCTAGGCGGCCGGCGGGCAAAGAAAGGGGGGGGCGGGCCGGCCGGTCGGGGCCTTGGCGATACGTTCTTCTTTCGAAGCGTTTTGCCAATAGAGCGAGGGCGTCCTTCTAGGGTGGGGCGTTTACTTTCCAATGACAACCGCCTGTTCCCGCAGCGGGGGCGTTGCACGAAACCAAACCGCCCCCCGCCCGATTAAGTACCAGTTGCTTCGCTGGTAGGCCCACTTAGGTTAGGGGGGCATTGTCCCTCAGTTCTTACCAACCTCAGGTGTGTAATCGACATCTAGCTTATTATCGGTAGAAAAGTTTCATGCAAGCCTGACTTCAGCTGTCCATTTCTTATTCATTCAGGGCGCCCCCAGTGGACGTCGGCGGTGCTCCTTTCTCAAACCAGAACAACTCTGAACGTTAGGGAAGATAAGGGAAAAAAGACCACCTGAGCGAACCGACCGAAGGGACTTTACTTATCCGAACCGAACGTTAGCGGATTAAGCTAAGCCTATCACGAGCAGCGTCGCTGCTTGATCGGCGGGGAGGAGCATCTCCAAGTATGGGGCAAAGGATCAAGCGCTTTGACTTTGTCTCCCGGGATCCACCACGGGTTGGGTTTGAGAGCCGTGTGATGGGTGACTATCCAGCACGGTTCGGAGAGCACTTGTATGTAGTCTGCGCTGGTGAATGGAAGCCCCCGCCGCAAGAAAGAAGCGGCTCTTCCCACGGCTCCGTCACCATTGACTCTATTTATTATTATAGTAAATCAGTCTATCAAGATGTCAATCTGAGATCTTATTTCAGTTCGATACGTCCACCTACGATACTTACCTTTGGCTTTCGTCTTGGTAGGTGTATTATTCTACATTTTCCCAAAAGGACATTCATTCATTTCTTTCTTCCCCGTCGACCACTACGACTGAAACGACGCGACAAATCAAGACCCGGAAAGGAGAAGGGCCGGTGGTGGGCATTTGGGAAAGTCGGGCCGATCGGGTGTCTTCATTCAAGCGACGGTACAGAGAAAGAACGAAACGAAGTGAGAGGCCGGGGGGCAGGGAAAAGAGTCGAGTTGATAAGGCTCGACGACCGGGAGAAGCAAAACGAAATCAGGATTTGGCCGAAAAAGATGCAACGCTATGGATACCATGACCGATCACCATCGAGAAAGAAGAATTTCTCTAAATCACTTCGGGTCAGCGGGGCCTTCAAGCATCCGAAATACGCCGGGGTTGTAAATGACATAGCGTTCCTGATAGAAAATGACGACTCCTTCAGAAAAACGAAGTTATTCAAGTTCTTTTTACCAAAGAAGTCCCGCTCTGACGGCCCGACGAGTCATCTACTAAAAAGGACCCTCCCCGCTGTGCGCCCCTCCTTGAATTATTCGGTCATGCAATACTTTTTGAATACAAAGAACAAAATGCATTTCGACCCCGTCGTAGTTCTCAATCATTTCGTGGCACCGGGCGTGGCTGAACCATCTACGATGGGGGGAGCGAAGGAAGGAAGCTTAGATAAGAGAATACGCTCTCGCATCGCTTTTTTTGTAGAAAGCTCGACCTGCGAGAAAAAGTGTTTGACCCAAGCCAAAAAGAGGTTGATCCACTTCATTCGCTTGGCAAATGATCTTCGCTTCGCGGGAACAACAAAAACCACCATCTCGCTCTTTCCTTTCTTCGGTGCTACCTTTTTCTTTCCAAGGGATGGGGTTGGGGTGTATAATAACCTATTTTTTGAGTATGCCCGGGAACAACTCCTAGGTCAATTAAGGATCAAATGTTGGAACCTCATGGGTAAGGATAAGGTAATAGAATTGATAGAGAAATTCGGTGGGATAGGAGAATTTATAAAGGGAATAGAGATGATGATAGAGATCATACTGAGAAACAGAAGAATTCCGTACGGGTACAACTCTTATTTGAACGAAGTGCAAAAAATTCGATCTTTTTTGTCTAATAGAACAAACACTAATACCTTAATTGAGTCGGTAAAGATAAAATCTGTTTATCAAAGTGCTTCTCTGATTGCTCAAGACATCTCTTTTCAACCGAGGAACAATCAGATCTCATTTCGTTCCATTTTTAGTAAAGTAGTGAAGGATATTCCTATAATAATGCCAAAAGGGGTGGAGGGGATACGTATTTGTTGTTCAGGTCGATTAGGAGGTGCGGAAATAGCTAGAACTGAATGCGGAAAGTATGGAAAAACATCTCGTAATGTATTTAACCAGAAAATCGATTATGCTCCTGCGGAAGTCTCTACTCGTTACGGAATTTCAGGTGTCAAAGTGCGGATCTCATATAGTAAAAAAAAGAAGGGACGTGCTATATCCGAAACGTACGAAATTTAGTAAATATCGTAAAGGCAGATGTAGTAGGGGTCGCAAACCGGATGGTACACAACTTGGTTTTGGAAGATATGGCACCAAAAGTTGTAGAGCTGGTCGTCTTTCATATCGAGCCATTGAAGCAGCGCGTCGTGCTATAATCGGACAATTCCATCGTGCTATGAGCGGACAATTCCGAAGAAATGGTAAGATATGGGTAAGAGTTCTCGCGGATCTTCCTATTACGGGGAAACCTACAGAAGTTAGAATGGGAAGAGGAAAAGGAAATCCTACGGGTTGGATTGCTCGTGTGTCCACGGGACAAATCCCATTTGAGATGGATGGTGTAAGTTTTTCAAATGCTCGACAAGCCGCTACATTAGCAGCGCATAAACCATGTTCGTCAACCAAGTTTGTTCTGTGGTCGTAACGTAATTGGTTAGTGGGGAAAAACCGGGCCGGGACTCAAAAGAATTTGGCGAAGTGTTTGTTCCTGAACGACGGAAGTGGAAAGACAAACAGGGAGAGGGCTTAACAGCGCCTTTCTTTTTGTAATCGCCGAAATTGTACGACGAACCTTCTTGTTCCAGGCGTATGACCCTGAGACGTGACGGTGTAACTTTTCCGGCCCGGTCAAGTCAAATTTTTAAGAATAAGAAAGAGAAGAGCTAAGATTCAGGGCTTAACAGCGCCTTAGGTTAGGGTATTTGTTCCAGTTGATTCGGCTCTGGCCCACACATCAGAAGCAGAGGACTGGTCGGAGGTTTTTGAAAGATTGACCCCCTCCGTGAACAGGAGTACTTTTTTGAAACATTTTCCATGGATAAATTTGTCTCTTTGTGTTTATCTGATCGTCGGATTACGTTAGAGAAGGCGAGATTGGAGTTTTATGGTCCTAATGCGTTCTATACGCCTAGTCCTTCTTTGCGTGGTCGTCTGGTGAATGCAAATGTGGGTGGATTACCAGGTCGTCAGAATGAGCTCTTGGTCTATTATTTTTCTCCAATATTTCATAATCCTGTAAGTCGATTGTTTGCGTGCCGGGGCCAATCGTTTTTGGACACATGGGCTGCTCTTAGCTGGCTTTCATCTCGTCGTTGGCTTCCGTATAGGATAGGCCTTCTTCGCTCGAGAGTGTTCCTCGTCTCGGGCTCTTTCCCGTGTGTCTGTGTCTGGTTCTCGCCGCCTTTGTCGTTCTCCCGACCGGATTCCTGGCCTGTTGGATGCAATGCGCCGTTCCGGCCGCTGCCGCTCTTTTACTACGGAGGACGCCCTATTCATTTCATATTTGCGTGATTTTCGCATTTGTTTGTCTGTCTTAGCATAGGGTTTTCAGTGACGTGGCATTTCTTTCCCTGGACGTATCCGTCTCATTTCTTCCTTTTTCCTTCTCATGGGGGATGGGACTCTTGGAAAATTCCTTCTTCATTTCCTTGCGGCCTTGTGTTACCTTCTTCCGATCTAGAACACGTGATTCCAACGTTATCCTCCGCACCATCACCGATTGGGCTTCCTCCGCTTCCATTACTCCCTAGTTCTGTCGGTGTTCCCTCGCTTCCTATCGAGCCTTCTTCTTCAGAAACGACCATGGATCCTGTGATTGTGGAAGCCATGTTCACTCGTCGTGGTGCTGTTCTTTTAGCTTGTTTTATACTAGCGTTTGCACTCAGTGAATCAGTTACTGCACCTCTGGGTTAAGGTGAATGAATAGAGGTTACTTATGACGTTTCTCATTAGTTCGTTTCTGTGAGGGCTCCTTTCCCTCTGAATTTGTCTTTTTGATTCATTGAAAAAATTGTTGTTGTGTTCTTCTTGTTTATGACTGCCCCATGCCACCCTGCACGATCTAAAGGAAGGTTACCGGGGCATTCATTTACCCGGAGTTGCTGGTTCGATTCCAGCTCGTGCATCGTTTTTGATTGACGAGCTCCAATAGACTTCTTTTCTTTCTCCATTGCTAGCTCCAGCAAGAATTCCATCTGCATTGTACAAATGATTAAGGCTCCTTCGGGCCTACCTCATTGCCACAACTCATACATAAGGCAAGGCTTGGAAGCAAGCTACCAGCGCCTATCGGCGAGAACTAGGCTTGGCTTGGTTAGTAGTGCCCGCCCAAACTACGATCATGCTCGCCCGCTTTTCCGGTCCGTCCTTCATAGGGCGCACGACATGTCTATTTCTTCCCCAGGAATTTTGCTACCTCCGTACCATTCGTTTTACGACTTCGGTTGGTCACCAACTTGACTCTTACGACTTGCGGAGACCGGGTCGCCCTTCTTTCTAGTCTAGGGGGCTGGCAATTTTGTTCCTTAGAGAGCCTCCGGCAAGCCGAGCTTTTCCGGGAGTCTTTCTTTCTAGCCCCTGAAAAAAGCAACTTGTAAATAGGGCTTAACAGCGCCTTCCTTCTAGTTAGGCAGCTAGTCTTCAGGCAGCTAGGAGTGTGGCTAGTCCCTGCAGCGAAAGCAACTAGTTCCTTCGGTAGCTATTTAAGCCCTTTCGCTCGGACACCTTCTTTATAGGTGAGGGGGGGGCACTTCGATCGACTTTTCTTCTCGCGCTCCTTCCCGGTCGAGGGGAGAGCTCATCGCAAGACGAGAACACACTATAGATAGCTGCATGCGCGAGTTATGTTATGACAAGCTCTGGTGCCCCAGTGGATGTTTTCATCAGCCCTAACGACACGGATTTGCCTCACGTGCGCTTTCAAATCCACTCCACACAAATTCGAGCTCGGATGACAGAACTAGCCAGCCCTTTTCCGAGCGAGTGTTTGTTGCGGGCCGGAAGGACAAGTCCTTTGAACCCGTTGAGCCGCTTTGATTTACCGTTTTTGCCGGGATTTCCCTCACCGGCTCAGTCAGACTGAAGCAAGGTCATTTGTGAACTCGACCATCCGGGAGTAGACACCGGTCAGGAGCGAACGAACAATAAAGGTCGGGCAGCGTTGAAGAAGGAAGGGATCTACGCTTCTATTTTCACCCACGCCGAAAAAGAAGGATCGATAACCCGACGCACTGCCAAGGCTGAACTGACTTTGATAGATAATCAGTTTTCAACTGATTTTGATTTAAGATTGAAAACTTCTAATTCAAAGCTATAAGCTAATCCGATATTATGTTAAGGCACCTAAGAGAGTTCGCTTGGGATCACCAGTTGGAGTTCGACTTTGAGTGTCTTAGTTGTCCTTTCACAAGGCCATATATAGTCATTGCGAAAGGGATAGGCGATCCAGGTTTACTTATTTAATCAGACCTATTCGGGTTATTTTTTATATGCAGTTCCCGAAGGTGAATTCCTTGAAGGTATGACTTCCTTTGGCCAAGAGAGCAAGGGCTAGGTTTCGGGCTATCAAGGCTTGCTTCTTCCAGTTTTTCTTCTTCGGCATGGGTAATAGAGAAAGGCGCTGTTAAGCGTCATTCTCTACATTCTGAAAGCACCACTTTCCCTACAGAGAGTGAGTGGTCCACGGGTGTGGGGCACGAAGGATGTAAGCCCCTGCGCGTATGCTTCTAACAGGAAAAGAAATATCATACATGAGATGAGGTTTTTTTTGTATCTACTTCTCCTGTACGGAGAGGAGGTTCACTTTCTCATCTCGAAGCAGCAAATCCTGGTCCCTTAACGGACTTATAAATATCTGAGCTTGAAGCTGCGGACTCATCTATTTATAATAGCAACTTGGAGAAGAGAAAGCTGAATGGTTTTCTGTATGTAAGATTGTAGCAATCAGCCTGGAAGCGATGTGATAAGCTGAAGTGTAATGAGGACTTCTAATCAAGTAATGGTGCCTAATCAAATGAGATCATCTCGTAATCCTTCTATAGCTTATTTTCTTTTTCATTTGCTTGAGTGTAAGGGCCGTGTTCTTCTGGATAAGTCTCCTTTGCGTTTTTTTGGCCCCGTTTCTATTCTAATAGGGCTCCTTCTCCTGGTTCTTATCGTATTCGTAAATTATTAGTCAAAGGTTTCTTTTTTTGTCCGGGAGTGCGGCACTTTTCTTCTAAGCCGTGTTCAGTAGATCGCGCGGAGCTCATACAGGAGATTGAAGATGTCTATGAAGCCTTTGCAGAAGGGTTCGCTAGCGTCCGTCCTTGTGAGGTTACAAATGCCATTCTTTCAGGCTCCTTTAAGTTCTCCCCTTTACCAATGACAGGCATCCCGAAGAAAGAAGTGGCTAACTACACTTATCAGTTTTGGTCGATTCCACAGCTGCCGGACATAGCCTTTGTTACAGTTCCGGTGGATACAGACCGACTGGTCTTTTTAGCCTTTGTGCGGTTTCTTAGCAAGAGGCTGCAGTCGGTCTTTTTGGAAACCGCCTTCGGTTTGGTTTGCATCTTGATCGAACAAGATAAGATCCGACTTTCTTAGAGAAGTGAGAAGCGCACCGAGAGCTTGTTTTCTGCTTCACTTACAGTTCGATCCCCGAGTCTAAACACAATTTGTCGCAAGCGACTTCTGGAGCGCTTGCGCCCTTCTATAACGGAGAAATATGTTTTCGACCTTCTTCACTCATTTCCTCATATATATGAAAATCTTGGCTGACGGAAAGGATCTCTCAGGAGATACAGGAATTCCGCCTGTGGGGCTGCTTACCACCGTGTTAATCAATCTCTACCTAGATTATGTCGATCGTGATATTCATACCATAGTGCCAAATAGCTATATTTCTAGCAGATGATACTTGCTAGATTCGTTTATCGCAATACCAGAGGAAGAGGAGGCGCGCGTGGAAAAGAAATTATTACATAAATTGGAATCGTTTTTCGCTTCGTTAGATCTTTCTTGCAAAGTCATGGTTGTAGTCAGAGAAGGTTTCGTGTGCCTTTTCTTTTTTTTTTTCTATTATTCCGATTGCGTTCCGAACCCGTGGCTCGCAACTTACTCATAAAGGGGCGCTCGCTGCTCGCAGGGTCGAATCACTCTTATCCAATCGGTGCTTCAATCTATCCCAACCTTTCTTCTCGCTGCTTTCTCTCCCTTCCTATTCCCAGCTTCCCTCCCAGTTCCATAGACATAGGCCATTTCATATCCCATTGTTGTTGATTCGGTTGACCGAGCAGAAGCGGAAGAAGCAGAAGAGGTATGGATTCATTGCCGCAACTGGGCAAGCGAAGTTTGTTAGCTTTCTTTTTTTTAATGTCCTCATCGCCAGGCACAAACCGAAGAAGGAGTTAAAATTGGAATGAAGACGATCATAAGCTTCCCTAAAGGAGTTAACAGAACTAGGCATTTCAGAATCCACGTCAAATAGGGACGTGACGCGATCTGACAATGAGCTAAGCGAGAGGGCATCAGATAGATCACTTTATTGGCTCTCAATCAGCGAATGACTTGGAAGGAAAAGCATTTGGGGAAGAAGAGCCGCTGGATTCATGACTGCAGGAGCAATAGCCGCTTCGATGCAGGGTTGCTCGTGTCGCTTTACCAACTGATTAACGTATTGGCATCGTCTGAATTTCCGGCTTTTTATACCAATGGTCACCGCCCCCCGTAACGTGAAACAAAGCCTGATCTGTGTTCTCCAAAGCAAAGATCCCCCTAACGTTGGAAGTTGATCCGGGGTTACATCCTTTCTAGCTCTCCCTCCCAGCAGAGGATGAATTAGATCAGACACTACCTAGAGAAAGGAAATGCTATTCGTTTGCCCCAACGATTCAACGTCGAGGGATCGGAATCCATACCTTCCATGGCGAGCCGACAGAGAGGACGTGCACATTCAAAGCCCTCATCGAAGACTTTCTCGGTAATGATGGTCGCACCGGGAACTCCAGATCCCAATGATCCGTTGAAATTTCGAGAACTTACCCTTCAGCCGCTCTTCAACAGATTGTGAGCCGTGAGGGGCCCACGACGCGTCGTCAGGCGAAAGCTGCGGCCGCCTTACAAACAGCCACCCCATCACGAGGGGCCGATGATCAACATCCCGAAGATTGGAACTCGGATAGCACGCCGGATAGTCCTCAAGCATCCCCTAGGGGTACACCGCCCGGTTCTCCACGTTCCCGTGAATTCTCGTCCAGGCCCGCAGGGGGCGCGGTGTCCGTTATGATGGCCGAAAGAGGCGACGAAGACGACCCTCAAGTCCTCAAAGAACAGTTAGCTCTACGCGATCAGCAGATTGCTTAACAACATGCAAAGGTTGAAATGCTCATGAAGGCCATGCAACAAACAACTGCACCTCCTCCTCCGAATCCATCAAGCTCTCATCTAAGGCCACAGACCTTGAATTGTATGCAGAGGCTCACCCTGAGATCTTCGCGGCAGGAAGGAAGATGTGAAGAAGCCAGCTTCAACAAAAAATGTGTCGGCTGCTTTTGCCAAAAAGAATGATAAAGGCAAGAAGCCGGCATCAGATAACTCTTCGGGGAGGGAGCAAGAGCCTCTAGTGGTGGGAGACGAAGCAGATGAAGAAAGAAAGCAGAAGCCCACTCTTAAGGAGAGACAAACAAAGCAATATGCCTTTCGGAGAAAGAAAGTCCCCAAGCTGTTGAAACTGCTATTGAACGCGGGAGAAAGAGTTGCCGGATATCAAAAGACCAGAGGAAGCGGGTCGCACGGATGACCAAAATTCTTGCCCGTATCATCGCATCATCAGTCACCCAACAAACAAAGGCTGAAAAGCCGTAGTGCTAATACTCTTCTTCTATCAGGATCGAAATGATACCTGATCAATCACTCTTTTTGCTTTCCCCCTTTGAACTATATCCCGGTGTTGGCTTAGGCAGATCCTTCCAACTCATCTATCTCGGCCCTATTACGTAAGGGGGGACTGATCATAGGAGTCAATAGTAGGAACGGATGAAGCGATTTCCTCTTCCGTCCACGAGCCGTCATAGCCACTGTTGAGAGCTTCTCGCCGGGCTCCATTTGATTCTGCTCAGCGCGATCTCCACCAGCGGAGTGACCAGCTCGGTGTTTGGGGGAGGGAAGAGAAATAAGTGGTCAAGGGGCTAATTTACTCGCATGCTTACCGCGGAGCGGAAGTGAGTACTTAAGCGGACTTAGCCGCTGATTGAACTGATCTCGAAGCGGACCGGGTTGCGTCTACGGCGGGAAGGGTAGGATTTTGGTTTTTTGTTGGGGCAAGGAGTAGTTTCTTTTCCGCCAGGGCAGGAACGAATCCACGAATCAAACAAGTGAACCATGTTGTTCGAAGCGATCCAAGTGAGACTGGGATTACGTCCTACGCGTATCAATTCTTTTTTTTTTCTTGGCTATAGTGTGGAACACAAAGGGTATCGTTGTTATGACCCATCCACCCGTCGCCTTTACCTTTCTCGGAATCTTTCCTCTCTTTAGGATCTGCCCTTCTTTGCCCCTTCAATCAATGAGCTCTTCCCCCTACTCCCCGAATCCCACTTTGTTATGCGACTGCTACGCTCGGGCTTCTGGATCCAACAGACATTGATAACTGGTGCTTTCTTATCCACAAGAACCGGGATCTTTTGCCTGCTTTTTGAGTCAAACCCAAGATAGCTACACTTCTCCTGAACAAAGAATGGTAATCTCGACTCAATAGAGAGAGGTACTACTTATCTTTTTTGCCTCGAGCACCCTCCTTTGAATCAATGTGAGAATGTGAGACGGTTTTTCCACTTCTTGTGAAAAGACCTATTCTTTTTGGCTTGATTGTCCCGCAAAAAGAATCCTCACTCACGTGCCTACCTAAGCCAGAGATGAGAGCATATCAACGCCGATGGAGATTGATCTGGGATCTCAGAACGGAGAGAAGAAAACGACTTCCCTGACACTGAGGGCCTTTTTCACAGTTCGATATGCTATTGCTTTCTCGAACTTCATTTCTATACAGTGCATGCTAAATTTTAGCCCCTCCTATGCCTCTTTGTTAGCTGAAAGACGTCAGTCATCTCTGGTACTCATCCTTCACACGCCCGTAGGAGACTGACGGACATAATTGCCTCGACAGTGACTCAGTCGTCAAGTTCAGTGCAAGGTTGATACACCCGCGAAGCAACTCAGAGGGATGAGTCTTAGTCAGAGAAAGGAATTAGCATACAAGCCACCCTCTAGTAGGTCCATTCAAGAATCTTCCCCTAGGGATTCCATCGGGCTGTAGCTATGCAGCTACAGGGATTCCATCGCCTTCTGTTGGTGAAGGCAGTGCATATAACAATGTATATAGTAGTCTAGGAACTCTCTGCATTCAATGATCGAACCCGCAACCCGCCCCCAGGATAGGAAACTGATGTGCTATCCCTCATGCCGAAACCCGAACAACTCCTTCGCCTGGACGCAAATCCAGTAGTGAGGGTTGACTCCTACTTGTTGCGAGGTCAATCTATGGAAGAATGAGATGGAGTGACAGTCTCTCTCATTATAGCGTATAATAAGAAGGCTGATTCATTCAATCGGATAATCGATTGCTTCGGAGGGGTAGCCAAGATAACAAAGTAGATCTCGCCCAGTAGTGCCTTATCTTCTCCGGCCGGGTTGAAGCAACGTCGCGCATGAAAAGGTTCTGAAAGAAAGCCTCCATTTTGCTTTTATATGCTTAACACATGGATTCTTCGTCCTCACTTCGATCGCCTCTTAGAGTCATTAGCCTTGTCGCTCCTTTCTCAATGACAGGCCGCTCTTTCATTGTCTGCTTTTTTGGTTTGATGAATACACTCGATCTTATGTATCTACTTATTGTCTTTTTGCCTCTGCTCGGTAGTTCCGTAGCCGGTTTTTTCGGACGTTTTCTAGGATCAGAAGGAACCGCTATAATGACCACCACGTGCGTTTCATTTTCTTCGATCTTCTCAATGATTGCTTTTTCCCGGCGCATCCAATTCCGATTAACAACTTGGAGGTATGGCTGAGTGGCTTAAGGCATTGGTTTGCTAAATCGACATACAAGAAGATTGTATCATGGGTTCGAATCCCATTTCCTCCGGCACGGAAGTGGAACGGGCGGGCTAAATTACGTGAGAGAAAGAACCTCTTCTTGATGGAGTCCCTCGGAAGACAGAATAGCACTACTTAGTGACGTGACTAGGCTCTGCTCTGCAAGACCTCTTTCTTGTTCTTGGTGGCGTCTATAGCGAAGAACACCTGATCGAACGAGGGCCGGCCAGGGACTGGCCGGCTCTCGGTTCTTGAGCAAGCTCTTCCACTGCTGGTGGGGCGCTCATAGATGAAAAAAAGAGACTTTAGGAAAGTGGTTCAGGTAGCTCAGCAGGTTAGAGCAAAGGACTGAAAATCCTTGTGTCAGTGGTTCGAATCCACTTCTAAGCGGGCTTTTGGTCCAAAGGACACGTAGCCGAGAGCGAGCCGGATGATAGAAAGACAGAAACGTGAAAGAGGCGTCGGAGGCAGATTTCAAAAAATCGGTGGTTCTCGCGGCCCTGTGCCCAAAGCGGGGTGGGCGAGTTCGGTTCGAGTGTTTATCGATCGGGTGGATCTATATGTTCCGGGGGGGAGACGAGGTGTAGCGCAGTCTGGTCAGCGCATCTGTTTTGGGTACAGAGGGCCATAGGTTCGAATCCTGTCACCTTGATGTTCTGTTCAGTCAGCTAATACAAATGAATATCAATCGACTGTGAACTTAACTAAGTACGTACACCTGACTAGCCTAAAAACGATTTTCTCGTTGCTAATCAATCATTTATTGACAGGTAGTCAAATAGGCAAGGTGAGCTTCCCGGGACTCAACCAAACCAACCGTAACAAGTAACGAGAAATGATGTTCAGCTAACGAAACTCGAACAAGAAAAGAAATGAATCTTATTTTCTTAAGGGGCTTGCTTAAGCCCATAGGCCTGTGCGTGAGGAAATGCTTGGACTTTCTCAGGCGGGATAAGATGACGGAAAGACTCAGAAAAGTTGCCGATGACCGATTCCTTCATTGAAGCGAAGCCTGGCCAGGCCGATTTGGAAAGTCGGCGAATACTAAAATGCACGAAAAGAGGGATTCCATCGGGCTGTAGCTATGCAGCTACAGGGATTCCATCGCCTTATCTTTTATGTATTCAAGGCCCTTAGGTAATTTTTTGTAAAATCAAAGGTTATGCATCTGGTATGCCACTGATGTCGCTGGCTCTGAACCGGGTACTGGATATGCTAAAGGTATTTCTTCTGGTCCTGACCTTTGCTTCTTTCTGTCTCAACCGCTTCTTTTGCTTCATCCTTTCTTCTCTCATGTCTTGGTGATTGAGGGGCTTGAGTGTCAGTCGATCGATCCACTCGTAACAGAATTCCTTTTTTTATCCCATGAAAGCGAATGCAAGTCTTCCACTTCCCGATACTCAGACAAGAAGGATCTTATTCCAAGCAAGAGTCCACGGAAGGAGGGTATCCAATCCACAAAGTCCAGCATCCCCACTGCTGACCAAGAAGGGGGGATGGGAGTCAAAAGAAAAGATTGCGCAGATTCGACAAACCAACCGTAGCTATGACTATTGGTAGGGCTAAACTCTACAGCGAATCGACCAAGGCATCCAGAGTGTGTTTTTTGGGCTCTCGTTGAGGGGATCTGTCAAACAGTCTCTGATGCATGCGTCTCTGAGACTCTGATGGGTCTGGACAAAAAACGAAAAAAAGGATGGTGGGTGGCGTCTTCTTGGATTCTTGCAGCCAGTGGGAAGTTGGCTAGTTCGGATAGTTGTTCAAGAAAAAAGCAAGACTGAAGAGTTTCAAGTCGAGTCAAAGCGGATCTCAGTTTGCTTGAGAGCCTTCTACTCATAATGGAAGGAGACGCTTCCGAAGGAAAGGAAAGACGTCGAAAGAATCACTATCCAGAAGTGGAAGGGAGAACAGCTCCTCTCACGGACCCGGGGGCTCCAACGACCTCCGATCCGCGAAAGCCCGAAGAATAACCCATCTGATTCGTGCACCTATTGTTGGGTCACAAAAAAAAGACGGAGTCGTTGCTTGACAGCGTTCACACGCAGCAAGAGAGTTATTTCGGTTCTCCATGCATTCGGACTGGAAACGTCGAGCGCGAGCAGAGGCGCGAGATGACCTTTCAAATCCGAAAAACCAGCTAGGATGACTACCCTCAGGGAATGAGATAGAAAGAAGGTGAGGTTGATGACGTGTGGAACCGGTCCGTTGAGCTTGACTACGTATCTGTATCCTGGCACTCACTAGGGCTCTTGAACGCTTTTATTTTGGAAGTGTGTGTGACTTGAGCCCGTCTCTTAGGCATGTAGTGAGTCTGCGGAGTGGTCTTTCTTCGTCTCCTCACAGTGATCAGTCAGATCTTTCACATGGTTTTTTTCCGTGGTAGGGTCTCATTCTTCGCCTTTGATAGGATGGATTTGGCTCTGCACCTCAGTCATCTTGTTTCGATGGTCTGCTTTCTTTGGTTTTGGTCCTGCTCCGCCCTTGCTTTGACTTGTTCCAGGTTACTTTATTGTAATCTTGGCGCCTGGTCAGCATTCATGCTGATTCTTTTTTTTTGCTAGGTCTATGAGGTGAGATTCTACCTCCTTTGAAGATTGCCTAGGTAGACAGGTATCTCATTGAAAATGGTAGAGTTGAACAGTGGACTTTGAATCCCAGTAGTCTCGTTATGAGCCCGTGTCAGAGGTCCTTAGCGAAGAAGAGATCTTCAAGAAGAAAGAGGTCATGATATCGATCTACTGAGTCGAATGCTTCAGGGGGAATGCAGTTGCGTCAAACACGCTGGTTTTCCGCCGGTCTTCTTGTCCCTTTCCAATCAAAAAGATACATTGAGATTCGAAGGCTTCTGTATGCAGCCAAACGTCGTCTTTCTTCCTCTTTGGATATGAGGCGCGTTAAGCCCTCAAACATTCAATCGTAGGTTTTTGTGCTCAGAGAAGAGACCTCTAAGAAAGCTTGAAGGCTATAGGTCTCGAGTGATTGAGTCAGAGCTCTCAACGGTAGTTGGTCAGCCATAGTCGAGTAGCCCGACGAAGGTAACCGAGAGTTCGGTAAACGGTTTGCATTTTTTAAAGCAAGTCAGAGATTTGGCCCAGTAGTCGTAGCCGTAGTACAGCTCCTTCCATGAACATGACTGTTTTGACTCATGGTCTTTCCCCTCTCCCAACGATTCTTTCCGAGCCAATTGTGAAAAACAAAGGAAGCCATCCGAATCCGACATCCTGGTTCTCATTACCTACCCTTTTGGGTTGAGCCGTCAAAGGGAAGAGCTTTCTTGGAGCAGAAGCTCATCCGAGTCGAAATCCTGTCCGCTTTCTTGATCAGATGCATGTTGTTCTTTCACTCTTGTCTGACCCGCTCTAGCTAGCATATCCGCCAAGGCCACTGAGCCTGACTATGATGATGGCTTTCCAAACGACTCTCAAAGACCAGATCATGATCCAAGACTCGCTGGCTACTTCCTCTCCCTTTGTCGTCCCCCTTTTCATTCAAAAACCAACCTCTCTGATCTGATCGTGCGTCTACACACCTCTTTCTATTGGTCGATCAGAGCTACCACTTGCACCCTCCACCGCTAGTCAGCTGTCAATGTCAAGTAGACCATCCGACGATCGTCCGTTTGCTTGCTCTCCAAGTAGTGGGTCGTCAGCTAACCCAGCTCGAGACCTTGACGACCGATCCATGGTTCCTTCATCTTCCTCTCTTTTTGTTCACGGAAGAGACCATCAAAAGATGACGAAGCGGGCTTTGCACTTCGTCGAAAAGTCCCTTATCTCTTGAAAGGATTCCCATTAGACGAACAGGTCTCTTCCTACACTACACGTGATGACTCCCCACCAGGAATGGGTTGATCTTCCCTCGCCGAGGAAGCTGAGTAGGTCGGATCATCCTGTCCTGCAGAAAGGACGCTCAAGCTCACCGAAGATCATGCTTTAAGTGTCGACCCAAGAAGGGGGCATAGTCAGCCGAAGAGAAGGATCAAGCTAGTCAAGCACAAGAAGATAGGAAGACCCGCTTTCAGGTTTCACTTCATCGACACCCTACAACTCTTTTGAAAGAGGAGCGTGCATCGGTTCATTAAAATAAAATAGTCAAGCCTAGACGAAGAAATGAGGAGTCATCAGTACGGGAAAAAGAAGATGAGTTTGCGCTTAACCTTAACCGATGAAAGCTGCTCTCCCCTAAAGCGCCGGGGGATAGCTAAAGGTAACAGGGTTCCCGAAAGGGGGCGAAGTCCGGTACTAATTAACGGAAGGAAGAAGTCAACTCGAGCTCTTTTCTTTCAGAACCTTATTGACCAAGAACTCTATACCTTAGGGGGCGAGGTTACGGTACTGAAAAGCCTGATCTTCTTGCTTAAAAGACTTAGCTGTCAAGCTATAGGTATAGGGCGATAGATCGCTTTCACCTCTTTTCTAACTGGAATAAGGAATCATTCCAACTCGGCATTCAACAACGATATGCTTTATCCGGTGATTCAACCCTCGCTACACTTCTTGAGAAAAGCTGTAAATCCTATCTCTTCGCCAGAGAAGTATACGGGGAAGTCTGGGGATACTATTTGAAATCTCTTTGTCAACTCTTAGCTCTCAATCGCCGAGGGCTTATTTTCGAGGAAGTGGAATCACTCGACTCTGGAAATGACGTAGAATACGGAAAGATAACTGAAATCTATCTTTTCTTTGATTTATTCCGAAATTTACCAAACCGGCATCTCCAGTGTCACCACCAGTGCACTTCCTTTTTTGCTATGTGGTAATTGACCAGTTCCCCTGTCGGGTACATCTGGGAGTGCTTTTACACTCTGTCGGTCCGACCCGTCTATCTATAGTCAATTCTCTGACTTCTGTAGGATTTCTTTCTAGAAACTGGAAACTGGGTATTATTTAATCGTCGGTAATCCATGTGTAGATAGATTCGGGACTTTCGTGTGCAACTCCTGCCTTTATATTTAAAGTAAAGTAAGAGTCGTGGGACTTGCGTTGTGCGAGAGCCCATATTCCCTTTAGCACTTTTAGTGACGTAAAGTGTGGCTCGATCTCCCTACCCGTGTCCATATCCGAGATCCTTTCCTCGACCGGTCTTATGACCAGGCGTTCGCAATAATTCGGCAAGCTCCAGCCACCTCCCATTAAGTCTATATGCTGGAATTTCTTTATACTTGGTCCTGTTATTGCCCATTGCGCTGGCATGGTGGCAAAGTCCGGTACATTTGGATCCTCGCTTCGCCATACCACCATCGGTGCATCGTGGCTTTTGAATAGCGGCATTGCCCAGGACGGTTGCCTTTCCCTACCCGGGAGTTGCAAGTTTTGTATGAAATCCCGGCTTTCGGAGTGGGATGATCAACGAGTCCATTAGGGAGATCGTCACATGTTGGTTTTCGTTCGTTTCCGCTAAAGGATGAAATTTCTCTGAGTTCACAGCTACATTTATTACGCGCAGACGTCTTTTTGCCCTTCCCTCGCCTTCTTCGTCCGTTTCTACCGGCGGATGAACCCACGCTGCCTGAAAGGCGCAAAACAAGGTTTCCAACGCGATGAATTCAGGGTGGCCAATTTCTTTCCTTCCGCGCTCGAAGACGCGCGGGGGCTGATCCATTAATTGGGCGCTTTCGTTTTCGAAAGCAGCTTACACTGGCATTCGTTGTAAGCCAATGTTATTCTTCCCATTTCTTCCTCCCCGAACTGTAGCATTCTTCGTTGGATACAACCCCATAGGGTTGAAATTAGTCTTTCTTCCTAAATGTTATTGATTGAGGTAAGAAAAGGCATTCGGTGGAAGCGTGCTTGAAGGGGGCCTTTTTTGTACAAGACCTCGGGCAAATGATTGGCTATGAAAATGATAGGGACATTACGCGTTTTTGTAAATACCCTAGCATATTTAGCGTCTAATTTCACTTCCTGCCCGTCGAGGACTCGTAGTAGATGGTTGAAAAAAAAAGTCCTGTCATAACCCACTGTACGGCAAGCTCTGCTTTGGAACGAAAGGATGGGAACCTAAGATAGGTAGATGAAAGAGAAAGTGCTCGGAAAGATATTGAACTGCAGACCCAGTTGAAAAGGAATTCGCTGGATTAGCTGCCCACTACCCTAGATGGATGGATTCGGGATCAGATGTGTCTTCTTCGCTAACAATTGGCGGAAGAGAGAAGATCACTAGCATCCCATTCGACCTGAACGATTGAGATTGTCTGTGTTAAGCATTACATCTTTTCAGTTCTAAATCAGGGATCTTAGACCGGACAAGATGAAACCGGCCCAACAGGTCGAGCACAAGTATGCGCTACCTTGACCTATTGCGCAGGGCTCAATGGCTCCGTCAGCTTCTCAATCAAATCCTTTGTGAACTTTCAAAGATGCACATGAAACGATCATTACTTAAGAAAATGTAAGTAAGAAGTACGATTTAGTAGACTTTTGACAGACACACAACCACCACCAGCACGAACTTATGAAAGAACGAACAACCAAGCACTAAAGCCATGGTTATCGCAGGTGAAAACCACACCTGATTCCAGTCCCGTCTTCCTCCAGAAGGAAATCCCGTCTTTGTTTGTTGTACGCGTACCACTCACTCTCCGACACCTCGCTGTCCTTGTATGACCCTCAAGCCCTCGATTGTTAACGAGATTTCGTCTTTGAATGCTTGAGTAGAGAAATTCAAATCAAAATACAAGTAGGAGATCCGATAAGCTAAGCCCGTAGTAATGGCCGGTTGAGAATTAGCCCAATCTCCGTCAGCAGCAGGAACGAATCTTTCAATTGCGGAGCCTAATTCTATAGAGGGAGCCCTTTCGAATGAGTCCCCGTGAAGAAGCATACGTTACTCAGAAGACTCAATGGAAAAATGAGCTATTACTATAATGAATATAAATGGGCCCTCATTGTCTTGGCATCCCTGCTTCAAAACTACAGACCAATAGGGTAATAGCCCTGTAGTTTTGAAGGTCTGGTTTAATACGAAAAAAGTTAGGACCAGTGAGTAGTTCTACTGAAACGGTTTTAAAGTATTAAAAGCTGTTTTGTTTACCTGCCTGATGGAGACTACTTCATAGGGATCCATCCTTTTGAAGGGAATACTGCTTTATTCTCAGGAAAGGATGACTTTCATTATGACTACTTTGCTTTTAAGCCGAATGGATGTTACGAAATGCAATGCAGTGGATACGGAAACTATTTATATGGTTCTAATCCATGCGCATAGTCGCACTCATGATAGTCTCTTTTCCTTTAAATGAAATCTGACCACCCATTCCTTTCCTAAATCGACATTTCCTACCCTTTCAAACCAAACGCTACCTTTCTTCAAAATAATGAATCTAGAAATATGTGAAGTCATCGGTCGATCATCCTTCCCAACGCATCGGAACGTGGTGGATATAATTTATACCTATAATTATTTAGAAAATATTTCACGCTCCATCCCGGTTTTTAAACACAAGCCACTTTCTTTCCCAACACGTGTTGATACCGTCCAACCCTTTTTTTATATCAGAACGTAACGAATAAGGCAGTTCGATAAGTGAAATTCTTTACATTTCAATAGTGGGTCTGGCCACAAGAACTCTTTATCTTCCGAGTATAGCTTGCAAAAAGAAGGGATTGGTCCTAATCCACAAACCCAAAGAGGGATCGCTAGACATGGGAAATCTTTTGAAAATGTAAAAGTCAGATACGAAAAACAAGGAGAGATTGATCATGTTTGTAACGAGGATTCAGTTAGATCACTCTAAAGAAAACCTCACCCTCTTGAAATCGGAAAACGAAATCCTATAAAAAAACTAATATGTATTTTGACACGAAAGAGGAAGTTGTACCTAAACATCAAAGCCCTTGCCTCCTTCGTAGACAACCTCGAATATCCCCAACTGGGTGGGAGTTCATGCTAAGACACCCCAGCCTCTCTTATGAAGCTATAAGAGGAGCTCTAGTGGTATTAAAAACCGCCCGACTCTCTAACGATGAGTGCCTAACATAGATTTGAAAAGGTATTCTCAATCGTTTGGCAAAAGGCTCAAGGCGAGTACAACCTCTGAATAATTCTATAGAAGCCTCTCGCCACCTTAGCTATGAGTATCTTAGGTGCCTGGTCTCTACGAATCCTATACTATGAGGTCAAAAATGGCCTAGGATTTGTCAATATAAAAATATTAGGGAATACAACCGAGTTTCCTACGATAACCCCAGAGGTCGTCGAAGAGCCTCAATCTGGTTTGCACTTGTTGAGATACGAAACCGTAAACGAAAAAGAGTGGTTGACCCGAGCTGTAGATGCCAAGTATAACGGCCGAGGAAGAAAAGCAGTACTCGACCCGTAGTTAGAGGTCTCCACATCAATTGGTTATTCCCACGGGCGTCAAAAGGCTGGAAGCGTCTGGGAAAGAAAGAAAAACAACATAGGCTGAAAAAAGAGTTTCGTAGACGCTCGACTAGATAGGGTCAGTGAGGAGAAAGGGTGTCGTTCAGAACAGCTCCGATAGGATCACAAGTAAGGGTTGGTAAAGCACAGCCTTGTTTTTGCCCTCATCGGTCGAAGACAAGCGTAAGCTGCCCTTCCTTTATTTCCTACTTTTCTAGTTACGTTTTTGTCCATCCATGGAAAACCGAGACAAAGCAGCTCTGCTCTTTCCAGGCGACCTGACCTCGTCGTTCTCCGGTGGAAGAGAATGACCACAGCCTGCCGTCTTGCGCACACGACTCGTCTTAATAGTCTTTGTTTTCTAACTGCGTACATAATGATTGACTGCAGTGAACTTCCTTATGTTGTCTTTGACTTGCCGACTGGAACTCGTCCTGCCAGGTCTTAAAGGAGAGATGGCAGTATACTGATTTCTTATTTCACAGTGCTTGCCCAGTTCGCTTTCTTCCTATTTCCCATTTTCTTGCTTGCTTAAGATCGCGTATGCTTCTTTTTCAGCTATTGAGTCCCCACCTGTCTACCGCTTAGAACCTTCCACAGCTCTGAGTGAACTACCGTCTGACACAGCTGTCAATCAAGAAATTCTTTGTCCGCTTTCCTGCTCTGATTGGACTCGTCTTTCGTTTTTTCCCTATGCTGTTCACTAGCCGGATGGCTCTTTTCCAAAAACGACTACTGGCAGGAATGAGACCACTCCACTGGTGAATGAATTGGGGGAGAAAGAAAGGAGAGAGAAGGCAAGCTGTGGTATCTGGTGAGTAATTAGCCGTCACAGTCCAGCAGACTAGATCGAACTCAAAAAAGCAGCGGCCGACAGACCGGGAGGGATGGTCGGGAAGCTAGCTGTCATCATCATCCTTTCCGGTAGGAAAAAGAGTCGGACTATCTAGTACCAGTCCCAGGTGGTGGTTCAATTGGATGAATCTGCCAAATCAAGGTCAACGTACGTAGCGTAGCAGACCGATCATCTGCCTCTTTCTCGTTCTCGCTCGGAAGCCAGATCTCGCTTTTCTCCGTACTAAAGTACTGGACCTTCTACATAGTTTATTGACTTGTCGAATCGGAACCAACCACCACTCCTTTCTTGCTTGTCCGGCTCTCGAAGAGTTGAGCGGGCGCTGGCCAGCAACTTCCGTGCCTGAGAATGGAAGAGGGCATAGATTCATTCTTCGTACCTGGTCCAGCCTCACAACCCTTCGCGGGTTGGTCAGACGGAATTGGACAAAGAAAAGAGAGTGCTCGACCGGAACAACGTCAAACCATAGAACACAGCTCCTTTCGGTCGAACCCGCCGGAAAGAAAGACGACCTTACCTTTTTCGTAGATAGTCTCAGTGAGAGCTACTGTAGTCTCCCCCGTTGACCTTCTTTTATAGATAGAATCTTCGTGGAAAGGACTCCCAGACTTGCTTCGCAGTACGAGCCTCATACAGAGCCGCGCCCTTGTGATATGATCAGAAGAAAAGGTCTGACGACCCTCTTTTCTTTTCCGCACCAACCCTGATTGTCAAATCGGGTGTATAGCTCAGTTGGTAGAGCATTGGGCTTTTAACCTAATGGTCGCAGGTTCAAGTCCTGCTATACCCAAAAAAACCACTCTTGTATTCGTAAGGATGCATAGTAGCGTTCAAAGAGCACTCTTTGGCCTTGAGACTCGCCCCTTTCTCATCAACATCTCGACTTCGCTCGTTGTGTGAGGTCAGGAGTAGTTTCAGACTGGCTCGGTCATCGATAGGCCGGCCTTCTCCTTATTCATTGGATAGGGCGCGGAGCCCGCTACGCTCAGTCAAGTAACGAAAAAAAGCAAAATGGAATGTCAGAAGCGACCGATGAGTGAGAGCGCTACGAAGAGCAAATGCTTTCTCAACACTTTTCACATAGGATGCCCCAGGAAAAAACAACGGCCAAAACTGATAGGCTTGGGCTGGGCTTGCGGGTGCGGAAAAACCAAAATCTCTCTCTAAAGCTCTTTCGAAAAAGTGTTTTCAGTCTTCTTTTTTCATCTTTTTTGAGTCACTTTTTAGATAAGATAAGAAATAACTGTGCTCCAGACGGGGGAAATGAAAGCAGCAGAATTTGTTATCTCTCCTCCCTCCCACATGTTCAATCTTTTTTTAGCGGTTTCCCCAGAGATCTTTATCATTAACGCAACCTTCATTTTGCTCATTCATGGAGTTGTATTTAGTACCTCTAAGAAAAATGATTATCCACCGTTAGTCAGTAATGTGGGTTGGCTTGGATTACTTAGTGTTGCGCGCCTAGGAGGGCAGCGCGCTTGGGGATGCGGAGGAGCTATTATCGTATCGCCCAGCTCCCTAACCTAATGCGGCCGGACCGCAGGGAACCTTAGCATGGGGGGACGTCCTAATCCTTTTGCCGCCGCAAGGCTGGCTAATCGTACGCAGCAGGAGCAAGGGAACTCCCCTGGTTCTGGAAGGCACATGAGTCCGAACGCTATTATGAATGTGCGACCGACACTACACTACGTAGGTACCTGTGCAGGTGAGGCGTCGGTCGGTCCTAGAAACGGCGGCAGCGGCGCGAGGAGTTAACGACCGGACGTGCTGCAACCTAGGGATCACCAGGCAGCTCTTTCGCTCTATAGGGATATCGGGGGGGCATAGCACAATTCTTCTTGGAGGAGGGCTTAACAGCGCCAGGTGACTGATCCTGCCATAATGTACTCCTACCTATTCTATTTCACCGACAACCGAAGTCGAACATACATACGACGATCTTCATGCGTGAAGGGACGGGAGGAAAGAAAGGGCGGTAGATGATAATGAGAAAGGGCGCCGCGTCTGGACGGGCGGGCTGAATGGATGAGCGAAAGGTGCCATGTAGTGGGGAATATACCCAGTATAAAGTTAGACAACTAAATGCACCTCGAGGTGCAGCCCAGGAACTGGGGGACCTTCTCGAGCACAGGATAGGCAATTGAGAGATAGAGTTAGCCTATTCGTTATGGGGAATCAATGCTCCGGACCGAATAGACGGAGGTAAGCTTTCTCCGGCGCATATTAGCTTAGCTGCGCTCAATAGGCCCTGGTTGGTTTGGCTTCCTCTCTTAGGCCACCGCTCCGCGCCTTACCCCCGAAACACTCCCACTCCAAGCTACGCCTGCTGAGCAAGATGCATTGCGATTTCCTCTTCTGTGGACGCACCTCCGCCTCACTATGACCCGGGACAGGAAGAGAAAGACTTTTCTTTTTCCGGCGGGCTTGATCGAATAAAGCCAAAGACGCCACAAGACAAGGCCGCAGGCTGTTGGGAAGGGGACATGATCAATAGAACCTGGCTGAGTCCGGGCTGGGATAGTGGCGCCCATTCCTTACCAGTTCCGAAAAGGTTCGATCATGCTGGAGGGGGCATCCCACTTAGTGATCGGTCTGCTAGTTCACGCAAATCCGAAGAAGTTATCACGGACGAGCCACATGCAGGGAAACTTGCACGTGTGGTTCTGGCCGGGCTTTCCTTCGGTATCTAATAACCTTGCTTCTGCTCGCCGCTGGCGCACCTCTCCTAACTATTGCCCATTTATTCCGGAATAATTTTTTGAGGAGGGACAATTTTACATATTTCTGCCAAATCCTTCCATTATTAAGTACGGCTGGTACCATTTCGATGTGTTTCGATTTTTCCGAACAAGAGAGGTTTGATGCTTTTGAATCCATTGTATTAATTCCACTTCCTACTCGCAGTATGCTCTTAATGATCCCGGCTCATGATTCAATTGCCATGTATTTAGCTATTGAGCCTCAAAGTTTATGTTTTTATGTGATCGCAGCATCAAAAAGAAAGTCTGAATTTTCCACGGAAGCCGGCTCGAAATATTTGATCTTAGGTGCATTTTCCTCTGGAATATTATTGTTCGGGTGCGACCGGACTACTACCGATCAATTTTTGAAACTTCTTTATAGATTTGTTTGTAGAGATCCTCTATGTAGTTGTCTATCTAGGGCAATCGATCTACTTCCACATAGCCCTGAGGCTGTGTCTCGATCTCCTACGTGCGAAAGATGCGGGAGACGGGGTCCCATGGGGATTCCCCTTGGTCTAATTCCACGACGGAGAGTCGGCGTGGCGTAAAGTGAAGATTGGGGGGAGTAGAGCGAAATCCCCGTCTGGGGTATTCCGAAGGTGTAACCTAGGCAACGAAAAAGGGGCCCGATACTTCAACTAGAGGAGCGACCTGTTGGTTCACCAAACCCCGACCCAGCGTCACACGTTCTCCAGGTCCGAAGGGATCCAGTGCCCAACTACCGACTCCTCCCGGAATTGCGTTATCGGAGCCGAGCCAGGAATAGCCGTTAGTGGACACCTACCACTTTTCACCGGTTAGAGAGGCCCTCTTTAATACATAAAAAAAAGATGTTCACAGGGGCCAGAAAGACTCGGTCATAGGAACTTAGACCACCTACGCGCTGGTAAACGAAAACCACCTCGACTGGATCTACCGAACGAATCAGGCCGCCCCGTCGAAAGAATTAACACGCCAAAAGGGCCACCAGCTTTCCCCCAAAATAAGGGGAGATCCGCTGCTTACTGCTCACGGAAACATCCGACCTTATGGTCAAGTCGTCCGCGTATCTTTCTGATCTCCTTCTATTCATCATATTTTTGGCTTTGCCCAAGGTTGATGGTGTTGACTAAAAAAGGGGAAGAGATAAATTGAGTCAGTTCAAAAAATCGGTTAGGAATCGTACCGCTTCTTTGAACCGCTATCCACCCCATTCCTCTTCGTCTACTATTTCAAATAGAAAATCGGGTGTGAGTCGCCATTTAGCCAATTTGAGATGTCCCCCCATGTTTACCACCCGTCGGGTATAAAAGGGACCTCTCTTGAAGATAAGGAGGTTAACACACGTGTGATTTCCGCATCCACGAGGATCCATATGGAAGGGCGGCGCCTCAGTTATGTCGGCATATATAGAGTCCCTCTTCTCTTCCAAAAAAAGAGGATGGCACTTTTTCCAATAAAAAAAGATGAGAGGGATCTTCTCCCGCGCAGGTATACCCCCAAAAAAAATGGCGAGGGCAAACAACAGATATAAGAATAGTAAGCATAGTTTTCTAAAAAAAATGCACTTTCAATATTCCCATTAGCTCATTTGCTTTTATTTGCTCTCCGTACAGAAAAAGAGTCCTTCCTATTATAAATAATATAAAATTTTGAATAAAAGATTCTATTTATTTATAATAGGAAGTTAAGTTGGTTGTTGACCAAGAAATAGGTTTATATGTTTAACCGGGACTATGTTCGAAATCCAGTCCGAATCAGAGACTGTTCTGATGAAGGGTGCACAGATTCGTTTTTCTCTTTATTCTTTGACTTGACCTTTCATTCGACGTTGCGGATGGAGTTTTTTTTGCTTTTGTATCACGGACTTGACTCCTTCTAAGAGGATCAAACGATGCTCAACCAGCACACAGGGTCCAACCATGGCATGTAGCTAGAGGACTAGGCGAAAATGGCTATGTATGTCTTACGAAATTCATTCTTTCTTTTCTTGTTCTACTGGTGTGAATGACGCGCTTCTTTGAACGATTCTAGGTTCACTTCCAGTTCCGCCGTTGATGTCCACTTTTTCTTCCACCATAGCGGAAGTCCCTTGTTCATATCTTTCAAGAGCTTGGTACATCCCCCTGTAACCCTCCGGTTTGGAGGAAAATAGAGGAGGCGATGGAATCCCTGTAGCTCCGTAGCTACAGCCCGATGGAATCCCTGTAGGATGAAAAGGAAGGGTTGAGAGCAGCAAGATACGGCTCAGCCAAAAAGCCGGGAGCGCTCAAGCAAACGATGCAAACTACGGAGCGAAGAAAAATACAGGGCGTAGCATAGGGGCCCTTAAAATAGGCTCGAAAGCACCTTTACTAGTAAGGTTGCTGGAGTTGCTGAACGCAAGCATCGTCACATAACTTAGACTGCTCGCTCAGAGCAAAGAAGCTAACGCAACAATGCTCTACTAAAGCAGTCAACCTAGCATTTCGCAAAGATTGAAAGCCGTTCGACTCGTGCTTCTGTAAAGTGAAGCACTCGCCTCACATCCCTGCAAATAACCTAAGAAGACATGATCCCAGGCGGATACTTGACATGTTCCCCCTCTTCCAGGCCCGCCTAAATCTTCGTGATCGCCCGAAGATGAAACCTCTTTCGCGGAGAAGGGTAGGCATAATATAAGATGAAGAATTCTCTATCGCATCCCTTTAACTCGGGTTGGTTTCGAGCAAAACGTCGACTCCAATTGGCTTAAAAGCTTACTAAAATATGGCAAAAATGGTTTTCAACTTATTCAAGTGACATAGGAGAAAATCTAGGCCACTGATCAAGAGATCAAGTAAATTCAGGCAGTTTCCCTTCTCTTCGGAAAGCAAGAACATAAGTACTAGATATACGAGTAACACAAGTGTTCGTTATCCTAAACCTCACCTTCGCTCTCGGGAAATCTACTAAAATCTTCAGTCTTGGCTCAGAAAAGTCAATCAATCACTACTAAAAAAAAGAAAATCCATGATACCAACAAGAGAAGTTACACAACAGAAGGTGCTGCGGGATAAGGATAAAAAGTGCGGGATACAAGTACAAGTGCCATAAATAAATGTAACGAAAGCCGAGAGCCATCACGCCCGAACCAGCAACCCCTTCTTATGCAGCTTGCAACTCCGAGCTTTCTGATTGACTTCACTTTAACCAGGAATAGCCAGTCCCAGGGAACCAAGCCCTCCCGAACCGCATAAAATATAAGAATTTGTGAACCAGTTCAAGATAAAGAATCGTCGAATAGAAGAAGTGCCCTCTGCATCGTAATCAACAAAATAGGCATACGAATCTGCGTAATCAAGGATCTGAATCCACTGAGGCATCCAAATCCGTATCCCTATCTCCATCCTAAGAAACTGAATGACGGGCCGAGGGGAATGTCTTCTAGTGAGGGGAGTCTTTTCAGCTTCAATCGACTGGAAGCACTTCCTTCCGCGCCTACCTCTCTTGCTTGCCTGCTTTAGGGCTAGCCACACCAACCCTAGTTCTCTTGCCCGCTTGTCGGGCTTAAAGCGGAACTGAGCTTCTCACTAACAGAATCGTAAGCTTCATTTCATCAAACGAGACTCGGATCGAGGAGCAAAAGCCCTTCGGATGAACAATCCAATCCTACCAATGAGGAGTGTGAAACGTCGGTTTCTCTGGTCAGACATATAGCCCCAATTTCTAATTATGAGAATTGCTAGGCGCTGTTAAGCCCTTTGTTGATTTCGAATCCTAGGATCAAGAAACTTACCCGAGACGAGTCCTATCCGTGTCCCCCTGCTTCATCAAACCTTGGCGCAATCAAATGTGCCAGGTCTTCCTTAGGGCATACCTTCCCATCAAAGAACCTAAACTTGGGGCGTGCATATCCTGGAGGAAAGGGGACAGAGGAAGAAGGACGGGGTTGCTTTCCTCACGCGGGGTAGGTCGTCGTGAATAAATGGGTCTTTACTTGCCGCCTTTCGTCACGCGGGAATGGGTCTTTTAGCGGGTTCAGTTCCAGCGGGTAAGGTGCTTATGAGTAGGTGCGTGCGGGTTAGGAGCTTGAGGTACAGGAAGGCTTTATGGTTCTATTATTGAAAAAAAAAAAGAATTGACCGTCTGGCTCGCGTATTGTAAAGCTTCCCTGGCTCGTTTCGTAAACTTAACTCGCTGGTTGACGGTGCGTGTTCAATACGTAAATAATACAAAGATGTTGATCAAGGGGAAGATCTAACCAATCAGAGTGACCAAGCTGAGCTCCAATCTTCTTCTTCTTATCGATTTTATTAGCAAAAACGGTTCTCCTTGAGTTTCTAAGTGCCAAATGAGGGAACAAAGTAACGTAGAGTCCACGAGCTTTATTCCATCCGAATCATCACGAAAACGATTTCATCCTTATTTATGTGAGTGAGTTGTAGAACTCACTCATCGCTCGCCTGTTCATAAACTTAGAAGATAATCTGACAATAGGCGCTTCGAGGGGAAGGTGACATACAGACGGGGTGGAGGGCATTGACAAATCTGTCTTTACTTTCAGGTTATGCTGTCTTGAAGGCTGGGCGAGGCTCTTAAAGAGTTCCTGCTGGTAACGATAGAGGAGAATGTTTCATGAATTTACATATACATCTTTTTTAGGTAAAAAAAAAAGTATCCTTCATAAGAAGGAGTTCCACGGGCAACTGTGGTGGAAACCTCGGTAACTGGCTCAAAGAAGCCTAAGGAAGAACTCTTTCGTAGCCTCAGTTCTTTTATAAGAAATCCTTGTTTGGGTTACTAAGCAAAGACTCCAGCTTCAGCAGTTCCAGTTCCGACAGTTGGTAAGGCTTTCAAAGGAAAGAGGGACGGCCTATTTATTGCTTGCGAGTGATGTACTGGTTTCGGCTACGATAAAGGTCGCGGTGGAGGTTGCTGATACAGAGGGCTCTTCAAGAGTAACCGAACGCTTCAGGAATCTTTTATTAAAAATAATAATTCACCATAGGATTGTATAGACCAAGAAACCTATTCTTGGCTTCCGTGATGGAAATAACAATATGAACTTTGCTAGGCGGTCACAAAACAAAAGAAGCTTACAACTCTCTCTTTCCTGGAGGTCAGTCAACTCTTCTCGTTGGGCAATCAATCCATCCTTCGTCTCGGGCAGGAAATAACCACTCTTGTACTGGAAAAGAGAAGGACGCAATTAGGATTACCTTGTCTTCTATATGAAGTCAGTGAGTCAAGTCACAGCCATTGGGAAGGAGTCTCCAGGTCGTGTTCACAAAGAATTGAGTGGTTTTTTCTTTTTTTTAAGAGCCTTTATTTATAGCGAGTGAGTTGTAGAACTCTCTTTCTGAACCTGTTTAGCGAGCGAGTAAGCCTCGAAGAGTTTTTTATTTGAGGCTCTCGTATATAGAAAAAGTGAATCAATAGCTTTTGAACTCGCGATCAACGAAACCAAATCCATTCAATCTTCGCCTGCTGGCTTGACCTAACTTGGCTCGCTCCTACACCTGCTCCTACGAAGACAACTCAAGAGCTCAATCGCAAGCCCCTGTTGCTTGTAGCGATTGCTAAGAAGAAAAAGGAACGAAAGCAAGAACTTGTAGAAAGACCGACTCAAACTACATTGGCTTATCGAAAGCAGAATGAACTAAACCGGGATTAGATTAGGATCAAAAGAACGCACGTCAGGGGCGCCTGTTGTCGGAAGAGACCCTGCTCGCTTGGGATTGCCATTGAGTTTACGAGTTTCTCTTCGCAGTCGTTTCCTTGTGTTCTGGTTGCTTTAGTCCAACCTGTTGTTTAAGCTCCGTCATGGCTTGTTCCCAAACCCGTGGAACGCGTATGAAAAAAAAGGCAAGCTCCGTCTGCAAACAAAAAATAGGATATCTCGCTATAAACCAAGCTGGCTGGCTTGCTCGCTGCCGGTTCCAGTTTCTCAAGTTTATATAGTAGTCAAAAGGCGAGCATACAATTCAATATCGCTCCTAAGACTACGTTCGCAGGTTCCTGTTTCGAGTGTGGTTGGCTCTTCCAGGTGCTTGTGACGGCTAAGGTGAAGGTTATAAAAGAGCTCGACCGAAACGGGATAGGAATGAAAGTTCGGTGGTTGGGAAAGGAGGTACGGGAAACGTCAGTCTGATATTATATAATAAATTCTAATTTCGAAAGAAGGATACCACTTCCAAACTATCCTACTTCCCTTGACTTCACTTGACAGACCGCAAGCCCCTGCTTTTGAAACTTCAACTAAAGTTGCACTAGTAGAAAAGACAATTGGACTCTGAAAGAGAGAACCGATCGGTAAAATGTCTATTTTTAATAGAAGCGGGCGGTCACGGTCCATTCCCCGTGACTTCATTGACTTCACGGACCTTGCTTTGACTTCAATCACTGACTTAACCAAATAAAAGACCAGATAGTTGTGGTGAACGAGACGACCGTCCCTACTCGAACCGGAAAACGTTGATTGACCGTTTCCATCGTGACCCAGTTCCTTTGTTTGCTTGTGTGCGTGTTGCCTATTCAAAATACGAGGTGAAAGAGAGACGAGTACGAGGTTCATAACTTCTAGACAAGGGGATTCATATAGGCCAATACGCCTATTCCGATTATGACGATTGCAATTGAAGCTCCCGCTGGTGTATCTGGTCAAGCTCAAAAGAGAAGTTCCTCTTTTCGGAAGAGTCCCCGAGGACGAAGAGAGCAGAGATTAGAAAGAGCGCGAAGAGAGCGAATAAGCCACGTTGAGGAAGCAGTAAGGGGGAACGACTCAAAGCAGTGATCCTCGCGACCAAGGCCATGGCCAAATTTCCTCCCAGATGGGGAACCTCATGCCCTTATCCACTTTTAAGGGTTTAGGAAGCAAGCCGTTCCTAAAGCTTTACACGATGGGGGATGAGAGAAGGGTTTAGACCATGAAAGTAGTTGAGCCCGTACACATGAAGCCATTAGTGCAAAAGGACGGGGTCCTTGATCCTCGCTGACCTACATAAAGAATAAAGAAATAAGGATAAGAAAGGCATTGTTACTGCGCAGACGAGGAAGCTCTTGACGGAGCCTACCTCGGATAAAGGCATAGGGAAGGAGTAGTTCGCTTACTTCTCCCCTTGGTTGGTATAGAAAGTCCCCTCCTTGAGAAGCGGGTAAAGGATCAAAGAGAAGAATCGGAGTGTTGAGCCGGGCGAGAGGTTAGGAAGCGAACCTCCGTCTACGGAGTACTTACTATAAAGTATTTGATTTAGGGAAAGCCCTCACTTGATTGATGAAATATTTTGATCCCTTTTTCCTCTTATTAGTAGTCGGGTCCTTTCACCTCGATAGAGAACTTAACGCTCCCGGGACTTCTAGCTTCGATAGCAGCTAGCCGCTCTTCAGGGCAGAGCTAGTACTACGATAGCTGCTCTCATGACCGAGAGGATTGGATACGTACGACAGAACCTTGCGCCTCAAGGCCACTCGCTTCACCTTTGAGACTTGATCTAGATGTGGAATTAGAGGTCTTGTCAGGATAGGGAGCTCTTAGAAAGAAGAAAGGACTGTATTTCAAAAAGCCCTTTATTGCTGCAAAAAGGAATGAACCGGGATCTCCATCCGGAATGGATTAGCCACTTACGAATCAGCATGTGAAAGAAGGGCGACTTTCCGAAGCTTGAATGAAAGAGACCAAAGCAAAGAGGGTGCGAAGAAAACTACATCGTCGAAGGGGAAGCCGGAAGCGAAGGAAGTGCAGCTATCCACAAGGAAGCGACTTACCTTTTTACTAGCAATCAAAGGGAATGACATGGCAAAGCCGAAAGTATAATCCGGGTACGAAACTACGCTATTCGTCGCATCGAGCTTATCCCTGTCATTCCTTGGCTTGAGCAGACTATTGAAGCTTTTCCACGCCTAGAATCCGTACCACCATTGATATCGGCTTGAACTGGACACTTCAAGGTATCTTCCCCCTAAACAGGAGGGATGTTGTAACACCGATTAGATAAACTAACCGTAGAAACTGCCCTCCTCCAGAGTCAAGACCCTCTTCTCGGGGCTTGCTATCGAATCGAGAAGCTTCAGGTGAGGATACAGGTTCGGTTTACTCCGCTAAGTCATCAGTAAAGCTTGAATCAGCTAATTCAGTCGGGCTACCAACGCCTATCGAACCAGCTAAATCCACCCTATCCCTATCGGGAAGAGGCGAGACAACTTTAGCTAGGAGCCTTTCCTTCTGCCCAACTCCCCTAAAACATACTTCAAATTACATGTGTTAAGCATAGTTCCACTTTTCCATTCAATTTGGGGTGGGAATAAACCTTAACTGCAAGGAGGAAGCATCCAACTCTATAGTCGGGAGAAAGATTCTAATAATAGAAGCTTCTCTCCTACAGTAAGTGATTGAACAATGTAAGTACCACATCTCTCTAGGAAAGGAATTACATTCAAGAACAACTAAAAAACACTACCTACCGTACTGTACATAAAGAATTGTTACCATTCTAACTCCCCCTAGTTTAATAATTAAGAAGGAAATCCAGCAAAGCAAGAAGTCCGGTATCATAAGTGGTGTTCGAGAACGCTGGTAGCGGTCTAGCCTTTTCCTGAGGAACTTCTCTTTAATTTAGTCTGAATAGACAAGTCTCACTCTTGCCCTTACCTTAATAGCTTTACTCTTTTGCTTTGGCATTGCCATACGAGGGAGATCGCTCAGTGACATGTAAAAATATATGGAATTATTTCCGACCAGATTGAAATACGGGAATTGAGACCGAAAGAGATCCATGTCAGTTAAAGATGTCTCTTTCTTGCGTGATAGGAACAGAGCTTCGGGCAAACAACTTAGCCAACGCAGCAGCGTTGTAGTTCTTCCACGGCATGCTCAAAGAAAGACTTCCAGAATGGCATAGCTCAGTCATTCAGTAGGGTCAGTCAGACAGAATTCTTCTCCTAAGCGCGGGTGTACCCCGTAAAAACTGTTTTTTTGATTTGATGGAGGGCGAGTTTTTCTTTGGAAGGGTTGATACCCGGGCCGAGACCAGCGGATGTGACTCCCACTCAATCCCTGTTGGAGCACCACATCCTACACTTGAAGACGAGTTCAGCCTTACACACAAAAATGAAGCTAGCAAGAAGTGTAGATCTTACTTACCACCCACAACATAACATAAAATAGCTAAAGTACCAGCATCGGTTCGTAAGCTAACTGCCCTAGGAGATCAACACATACCATGGTAGGCGAAAACAAGGCCAACTACCCCTGTAGCTTAACTATACTTTATGAAGCCTTGCTCACGTTCCAATGCGGGGGATAGGACCCGCCGCAGTCCATCTCCCTTTAAACGACTGACACGTTTTTGAGAGCTTTGCGATCCCCGTATGCTAGATTTCAGGTTCACGCTGCTTTCGGAAACTAGCTATACAGCGATTGTTGAGACCTTCTATTTGCTTTTCCCCGAGGAAAGGCTAAAGGATCGTATGTGCTTGTCAGGGGCTTAGAGCGACTGTGGAAACTCCCCTCCCCACCTCAAGGAGGGGAAAACTCCTACTGTACGAATCGTTATCGGTTGATGGAGAGGGAGGAGAGCAACGACGAGCGACGTCTGGGATTGAACAAAAGGAAAGGAGAGACTTTGAGAGTCTAAGAGTTCCTAATTAATACATAGTATAGACGACGGGGGATAATAGGTTTGAACTTATATATGGCATCACGCAAAGTATGACCACTGTATGGTTTGGCGGTGAAATAGTTTTCAATAGTCGAGACAAGGAAGGGGAGAAGGGCACGGATATTGAATGATATCCCGGCCCGGGACAATCTATATTATAGGTCACTTGAATCAGAGGTTGTCTCCTCATCGATTGATGTCTCCAATCGGTACCGGTAATAGATTATAATTCTAGAAGTATAAGATAGTCTAACCGCTGAACCGGTTTTTGTTGCTTAGTCGGTTTCTTTTGCTCAACCATATTCTGTAGAGGAATCGGCTGTGTTCTTCCACTGATTTCATAGCTGGGAGGGGTAATAGGAGATACAATCAAATCTATAAGTCAAAAGTAAGATACCACATCTTTTGACGTTCGTAGATAGCAAAGAGGAATCCTAGCCTCGAAGCGGCGAACTAGACCAGAATGGGAAGTAAGCGCGCGAATGACATGGGTCTTTTTCTTGCTTTCAATTTGTTGAACGTTTTTCCCACAGTAGAAGAAGGTCCCTACCCCTAATTAGTTAGAGAGGAAGCGGAGCTGGCATCGATCTTTTCGTTAGCAACTGCTTCATTTATGATATAATTGACTTCACATCTTTCAACTGAAGACTTTATTCAATCTTGAATTGAAAGGGGCGGGCTGCCACTGCTCTTTCTTTCCCTAGAAGAGTTTGTCTTCTAGAAGAGGAAAAGCGGGCCAGTACTGGGAATCCAGGGTTTCGGGTTCTTTCCCCAGTTTCACTTTGATATTCAGACTTGAGCTCGGCCCAGTTTGTTATATTATTATATTTTCGTTTTGGCGTTTATTCAATTACACTCACTCCTCAAAGGAGAGGCAAATTGAAACTCAATTCTCTTTCATTTGAAGTCGGTTGAAGCCCAAGCATCTGGTGTCAACGGTTCTGCCACTCCTGAATCAGACGATGTCTCCTAAGTCGAAGAGTCCACTACCGTTGAACAAGAGTGAGCAGAGATGGCGTTGTCACTGGTTTTTAATTTCCTTCCCTAGTCCCAAAGCTTTCTGGAAGAAATGCCGCTGGTATTTAATTCCTTCACTTAAGGAAGACTGATATAGAGGCTTTTCCCGCAATCGGATGTGAGTGGGTCTTGGAAGGAGGTTAGTCTCGCGTCATCGGAGGTGGTCCCCGATCTCCTAAGCAAATGTTGTCGTGTCCTCGGAGGAAGAGAAAATAAAGAAAGATAGAATGCCGATCCTCAAAGATGAGAAGCGGCTCGCGTCACTCCCTCTGCAGGATGAATTATTTTCCCTTCACAAGGGGTCTGCCAATGGAACCTTTTACTTTCCACTCACTATAAGAAAATCCAATCGTCTCGGGGATTACTACTTTGCTCTTCCTACCCCTATGACAGACACCCGTACATGCTGCTTTCTAGTCTTCTCCACCTAAAAAGGTAACGATTGTTGGTGTCCGCTCATAGCTTGTTGTTCCTCAACCTGATTGATCGTATATATCACTCCGATCACCTACCAGTACCAGGCTTGGCATTCTCAGGTGGGTTCGCCGCGGGTGCCCCACCGGTTGTTTATGGCTTATTCCATTGAGCTCGAGTTCGACCTAGTTACTCTGTCTCGCCTTTTCGAATGAAGATTTTTACAAAAAAAATAAACCATTTCAACCTATCTTGTGCTCGCCCCTTACTCGCTGCTTAGTCTGTTGATTAAGATGTGGATATTGCAGATGATGATTTGGATTGCGCTTCCACTTATACGCCCACCAACTTCCACCTTAGCTTTCACCAACTAAAGGAAAGGGAACTGCTGGCACATTCACTGCGAACTTAATAAAAACTTCCTTCCCGGCTACGCACTATGATCCCCGGTACCAGATCGTACCATCATAAGCGACTACCCTTTTTTGGTTGTGGTGTTGTATTCCCACCTTGAGCCCACCCAAAAAAATGTTTTTGAAAGCCGTTTTGTGCGCAAGCCCCTTCCTGCCATAGTAGGCATATCTTTCCGGGGCAGATGCATAGCAAGCACCCCTTTTTTTAGTCTACTAGTCATAGAAGACTATCTACCTTGACATGAGACAGTCTAGCTCACTTCCGTATCGACTGGCTGAAATGCCACCACGGGGTTAAAGGAATTGTTATTTGATTCTGCGCGCTCAAGACGCTTGTGGTGCTAACTAAGTGTATTCTGGCCAGTGAGAAAAGGAGGCTCGCTACTACGTTCGAAACCATTTCAAACCAACCCACAAACTGGAGAATAAGAGACATGCCTTTTTCACAGCATGGGCAGATTGGGGGTTCCAAGTGGACCCGTCAAATTGTCCTACCTGGATTTGGTGGCTATTAATTAGCAACACTCGTCACACAAGAACTGCTAGCTGCCACGAACGGCTAGCAACAATCCGCGTTCAACCCCACGTGTAAAACTCCTTCGGTTTGGTGCGGAGGGAGAAGCTGAACTAAAATTTGTTCTGTTAGGTTCTTAGTAGCGGTCGCCGACCTTTTCTTTCCGCGTCGTCGTTATTTTTTTTTCCTGTAATAACGAATATCGAACCAATTAGAACTCGTTGAGTTTTTGGATTGATTCTATAATCTTACTCCATGCCCTACTGGTGGTCGGGTCAGCCTTCAAAATGGCAGTTAAGGCTCTTAGCCGAGCCCCAGGCTCCCTCTCCCATATATCTTCTAGATATATGTCGAGTCCCAGGTTCACATCTTCGGGATCACGGAGTTGTATTCCCCGACTTGTGAGGACTTCGCGCGCCTTATCTAAGATAAGTTGGACTTTATGCTCGCAGGTTACGCGGTTTCTTTCGACACTTCTATAAGTGGGCGAAGCCTGCAGTTCTGTCCAGCGGCGCCGCTCCTCGTCCGTTATCCCCGCTCTGTCCGTGACGGGGACGTGCGGGGGGGGGCTGGGTTGGTCTACTTCTTCGCTCACCTCGAGTTCGGCTAAGACGGAAGTCCAAGCAGAAGAAGAGCCCGAGCGCCCACTGCTCACCGGCAGCTCCACCCCCTCGTGGGGGCCCACACCTACACCATCCATGCAATAAGACACCACCCCATCCAACTCACTTACATGGACATGCACTCCAATACGGAGCAAATTGAAAAAAAGCCAGTAGAGCAAAATTTTGAAAATTGGGTTCAGACACAGAACCCGAAGGCTCAT